TAAGATTACCCTCCGGAGAAGTTCGTTTGATCAATCAGGATTGCCTAGCAACGATTGGACAAGTGGGAAACATTGATGCCAATAACCGAACCTTGGGGAGAGCTGGATCCAAACGCTGGTTGGGCAAACGTCCTCGTGTGAGGGGCGTCGCTATGAATCCTGTCGACCATCCTCATGGAGGTGGGGAAGGCAGGGCCCCAGTTGGTAGGAAGAAACCGTTAACTCCTTGGGGTCGCGTTGCACTCGGTGGACGGAATCGAGAAAAAAACAAATACAGCAATATATTCATCCTTCGACGACGTGGTAGTAACTGAGAGGGATGTAGGAGTAGGAATAGGAGATTATTAAACGTGACACGTTCATTAAAAAAGGGTCCTTTCGTAGCCGATCATTCATTGAAAAAGATTGGTAATCTCAACGCAAGAGGAGAGAGGGAAATAATAGTAACTTGGTCCCGTGCTTCTGCAATAGTTCCATCAATGATTGGTCATACAATTGCCGTTTACAACGGGCAAGAGCATTTACCTATTTATGTAACGGATCGTATGGTGGGACACAAACTAGGAGAATTTGCACTTACTCGGAATTATCGGGGACATGCAAAGAATGATGGAAAGTCTCGTAGATAGTTGATGAGTGGGGAGGAATATCTAGTGGAAAGCATTGAAGATATGGGAAAAGAAGTACGAGCTGTGGCTAGGTATGTAGATATATCGGCTTGCAAAGCACGCAGAGTTATCAATCAAATCCGTGGCCGTTCATACGAAGAGGCGCTTATAGTACTGGAGTTCATGCCCTTTCGGGCATGCTATCCAGTATTACAATTAATATCTTCCGCAGCTGCAAATGCTAGTCACAATTATGGATTAGGCAAAACCGATCTTTTTATTAGCGAAGCAAAAGTAGATGAAGGTTCCGCGGCTCGGAGATTCCGACCCAGAGCTAGAGGGCGCGCTTTTCAAATACGCAAACCTACATGTCATATAACGATTGCCATGAGGGTGAAATTAGCAGTACTTACAAAAGGATCTGGTACTTGAAAGGTGGTTTGTTGGAGAGGGAGAAATGTATGGGACATAAAATCCATCCACTTGGTTTCCGACTCGGTGTGACTCAAAATCATTGTTCTCATTGGTTTGCACGACCAAAGTATTATTCAGAATTTATTGCGGGAGATAGAAAAATACGTGATTTCATAGATAAATATGTAAGGGAGAATTTGAGAGGTTCGTTCAGTTACGGGGGGATCACGCGTATTGAAATCCAGAGAAAAACAGATTTGCTCCGTATCAAAATACATACCGGTTTTCCAAATTTGTTTATGGAAGATCATGGTTTGGGAATTGATCAGTTAAAAGCAAATCTACAGAATGCTTTGAATTATAAGGAGCAGAAACTTCATCTAACTCTGGAAGAGATTGATAAACCTTATGGGGAACCTAAAATAATAGCAGAGCATATTGCACTCCAATTAGAGGATCGAGTGGCTTTTCGCAGAGCAGTGAAGAAAGCCATCGAATTAGCTGGAGGAGCGAATAATAAAGGGATCAAGATTCAAGTAGCAGGACGTCTCGATGGGAATGAAATTGCTCGTGTTGAGTGGACGAGAGAAGGTAGGGTTCCCTCACAAACGATTAGAGCTCGCATTCGTTATTGTTGCTATTCAGCCCGAACCATTTATGGAGTCTTGGGAATAAAGGTTTGGGTTTTACACGACGACGAATAAATACTTTTATGTAGAGATTAAACAATACGGTATTCAAGTTATGGTTGTAGTAACACCATAGTCCCATTTCATATCCACATAGCAGTATGATAATAAAATTTTGATTAGTAAGTGCTATGCTTGGTGTGCGACCCGTTCGAATGAAGTCTTTCGTAAGGACTAGGATAAATATTTATTACCAATAAGTCCGTGATAAGACACTAGAGCCCATTGCACCTTATGAATAGGATCAAAAGGTTGACTACAAAATATAGTAGCATTAACTTTAAAAATTCTCCCAAGATGGAAAATTAAAATCCCCTCTGTGAAGCGGAAGTTTATTGACAGGTATTGAATGAGGGATTAGTTCATTCTTATAGTAACGTATGGTTAGGAACCTAATCCTCCAGGGGTGGTGTAACGATGCGAGTAAAAACCTGATTGGGGGATTGCCACCGGAAAGGGAAGGGGTTTGGGTCAAACAGTACCAGCGGTAGCGGCCTTGGTATTGGGAAAAGATCCCCGCCGCAGGGGGGACACCTAAACGTTGTTTCAGAGGGTGCTATGGGAACGGGGAAATCTATCGATTGAGGATTCATATCACTATTTCCAATTCGATAGAAAGGATGGCGGAATAAACCAATTAATTGGTGTGATTAGTACGCATCAAAAGAGTCAATATCCGCCCGTGAGCCTCCCATTAAGGAATCAAAAAAAAAAAATCATCTAATAATTTGATACAAAATAAATTCTTGTTTCTTTTTGGGTAAGTATGAGGAGAAGGAGTAAATAAAAGTATATCAAAGGTCTCCTTAATCAGAATGTGATTCACGAGGAGCCGGATGAAAGGATACTTTCACGTCCGGTTTCGTATTGGAGGTGAAGTGATAAACTGTCACCGACCATAACCCTAAAAGAACAAAATTTCGTAAGCAACATAGAGGGAGAATGAAAGGGGTATCTACTCGGGGTAATTTAATTTGTTTTGGAAAATTCGCCCTTCAGGCACTGGAACCTTCTTGGATCACAGCCAGACAAATAGAAGCAGGACGAAGAGCTATTACTCGTTACGCCCGTCGCGGTGGTAAGATATGGATACGTATATTCCCCGATAAACCAATTACTGCGAGACCTGCAGAAACACGTATGGGATCGGGTAAGGGATCTCCGGAATACTGGGTGGCTGTTATTAAACCGGGACGGATACTTTATGAGATGAGTGGAGTCTCAGAGAGTGTTGCTAGAGCAGCTATGAGAATAGCTGCCTATAAGATGCCTGTGCGTACCAAATTCATTATTGCTGCAGAATCGATGGATGCGTAGTAATGCGTGTGGAAAGATGAAGCAATATTGGAAGGTAAATCTCTTTCGCTCAGTTCTCACACGACGTTCCAACCACTCGATGGACTCGAGAGAAATAGTATGATTCAAAGGTTTGAAATAAATTTATCTAATAATTTATAGGGATATACGTATATTTATCTTTTCGGAGGAGAATGATTCAACCTCAAAGTTATTTGAATGTAGCAGACAATAGTGGAGCTCGAAAGTTGATGTGTATCCGAGTCTTAGGAACGGGGGACCGTGAATATGCAGATACCGGTGACACTATTATTGCTGTGGTTAGGGAAGCAACACCTAATATGTCTTTAAAAAGATCGGAGGTGGTTCGAGCAGTAATTGTACGTACTTGTAAGGGAGTGAGGCGTAGCAACGGAATGGTGGTACGGTTTGATGATAATGCAGCGGTTGTCACCAACCGAGAAGGAAATCCGAGAGGAACTAGAGTATTCGGTCCAGTCGCTCGAGAATTAAGGAATAATAATTTTGCAAAAATAGTATCATTAGCTCCCGAGGTGCCATGAAGAGATAAATGAAAGAGGTATATAAGAATATATTTAGTAGTAATAACCAAGTCCTTAGAATCCCCTCTTACGTTTGATGAGAGGGGAAGATATATAGCTATATATATATAGCTGTAATATCTGTCTCGATATGGTTATTTGGATATGCACGACTATCTGTGCATCCAAAAAACTTGAAACAAAAAATCGAGTTAATTTATTGATCAAGAGATGGATGGACGGATGCGTGAAGATTATGGGGGTAGGGTGATAGAGAAAGGAAAGGGAAGAGAAAGGAAAAAATATTTATTTATAGAGTGTACATAAGCAATCTGAACTAACGGATACAAATAAATTTTCATGAGTAATGATACCATTGCCAATATGATAACCTCCATAAGAAACGCGAACATGCGAAAGAATGCGAAGGTTCGAGTACCCGCTACCGGTACTAATAAAAGCATTGTAAAAATACTTTTTAGAGAAGGTTTTATCGAGAATGTTGTGGAACAAAAAGAAAATAATAACTCTTTTATAACTCTGACTTTGAGGTATAGAGGTAGAAAGAGAGATCCGTACATAACGGCTCTAAAACGTATTAGTAAACCTGGATTAAGAATATATTTGAATCATCGGGAGGTCCCCGAGGTATTGGGTGGAATGGGGATTATAATTATCTCAACACCCTTTGGAATCATGACAGATTGTGAGGCTAGGCAGAAACGAATTGGGGGAGAAATCTTGTGTTGTGTCTGGTGATTCACCGCTAAATTCCTCCCTTTCGTCCATATCTGGGAGTTCCCACAAATATTTATAAAATCAGTGCTATTTATAAAAAGAAACTGGTAAATAAGCGTTAAATCTTACACTTGCAAATGAAGAAACAAGATTTGATTGACATGGAAGGAATAGTTACCGAATCACTTCCTAATGCTACGTTTCGAGTTTGTTTGGACAATGGTTGTCAGGTGTTGGCCCGTATCTCGGGTAGAATCCGACGCAATTATATACGAATACTGACCGGAGATAGAGCAAGAGTGGAATTAAGTCCCTATGATTTGACCAAAGGACGTATTATCTATCGTCTCCGGGACGGATCATTGAATGATATTTCACAATGATGATTTGTTATTACTACTAAATCTCATGAAAGAGAATCAGTATTTGATAGAAATAACAATATAATTTTTTTTTTTTTCTCTTTTTACTTCAATCAATATTACACAATGACCCAGACGAATGGGTGAGAGGAGAGAGAAAGGTACGAGAGGGAAAGTGTGAATAATTGTGGAGAGAAAATGATGAAGATTCGTGCTTCTGTCCGCAAGATCTGTGAGAAGTGTCGACTGATTCGTAGGCGAGGACGAATCATGGTAGTTTGTCCTAATCCGAAACATAAGCAGAGGCAGGGATAGTCTCTATTTGAGTTAGAGGCAATATTGAGAAGGATCGATATTATTTACGGATAAATCTACTCGTTTATAGGAATCATATTTAATATGCCAAAACCCGTCAGAAGAATTGGTTCACGTAGAGCAAGACGTGAAATAACCAAAGGAGTCATTCACATACGAGCGAGTCTTAATAATACTATTGTTACCGTTACAGATACCCGTGGACAAGTGGTTTCGTGGTCTTCCGCAGGTACTTGCGGATTCAAAGGCACGAAAAAGAGCACACCGTTTGCTGCTCAAACTGCAACCGAAAATGCAATTCGCGCATCAATCGAACATGGTATGAAACAAGCGGAAGTTATGATAAGTGGTCCTGGTCCGGGAAGAGATACAGCATTACGTGCTATTCGCCGAAGCGGTATAATCTTGAATTTTGTACGCGATGTTACCCCCATACCGCATAATGGGTGTAGACCTCCTAAAAAGAAACGTGTATAACTCTTTAATACACTGCATTCACGGAAATCCTATTTATGGTTCACGACGAAACACCAGTTCCTGCTCGGATATTACAATGGAGATGTATCGAATCCAAAGTGGGGGGCAAACGTCTTCACTACGGGCGCTTTGCTGCATCCCCCTTCGGTAAGGGTCAAGCCGGTACAGTAGGGATTGCTTTGCGAAGAGCCCTGCTCGGAGAGGTTGAAGGGGCAAGTATAACATATGCGAAATCCAAGGGTGTGATACATGAATATTCTACACTAGTCGGAATTCGAGAATCGATTCACGATATTTTGATCAATTCAAGGGAAATTGTATCTAGAAGCGACTCCTACGAAACCCAAACAGCATTTATTCACTTCACCGGTCCTGGCGATGTAACCGCCGGCGACATTTCAATACCATCCACCGTTCATACGATTGATGCTTCGCAACATATAGCTACTGTTACTAAAACAATTCCTTTAGATATTGAATTGAGGATTGAAAAAGATCGTGGATATCGAATACGAGATTCAAGGGAATCCCAGAATGGAGAGTTTTTCATAGATGCTGTATTTACGCCCGTTCGTAATGCAAGTTACAGTGTTCATTCTTTCGGAAGTGGAAACCGGATACGGGAAATATTATTCATTGAGGTGTGGACCAATGGGGGTTTAACTCCCGAAGAAGCACTTTGTGAAGCTTCTCGTAATCTTATTGATTTATTCATACCCTTCTCGCGCGTGGAGGGAAAAGATTTGTTTGATGAAACAAATGTTAGGAACGGATCCGATAGAGGATATTCTCCTTCCAGACCCGCCTCAACGGATACAGATGCAATGGCAAAAGAACTCACTTTTAGACAAACCTCTATTGATCAATTAGAATTACCCGCTAGAGCTTACAACTGCCTCAGAAAGATGAACATACACACAATATCAGATATTTTGAACTATAGCCAAGAGGATCTGAAGAGAATTAAAAATTTTGGGAACAGATCTGTGGAACAAGTTGTGAAAGCTTTGGAAGAACATTTTGCAATTAGATTACCAAGATAAGGATTAGCTATCACTTGATCCGACGGAATAGGATACTTTTTCTTCCTCCCATCCGGAGAAGTTTCCTCCGAGGGAGAGAGAAATAATAAAAATTGGGGTTCTGACGTCTATGTATCGGAGCATCCGGAAGAGATTGTTTCGTATACTGATACACCTAGGGATCCGTTCCGAAACGATCTTTCCCTAGGTATGGATATAGATTTAGCAAAAGGAGATCTTATCTGAATATTGTTGAAAAAGCCCTGGAGTTAGTGATCTATCGATGGGAAGGGTTGCTCCAACACCCAACCAAATGGCTACTACGGTACCAATCAAAGAAACAGTTGTGGCTACTGGACGACGAAAGGGGTTCTGAAATTTATTAACATTTTCCAAAAATGGTACTATCAATAATCCTGCCGGTACCGAAGCCATTAAAAGTACACCTAATAATTTATTAGGTACCGTGCGGAGTATTTGAAACACCGGATAAAAATACCATTCGGGTAATATTTCTAAGGGAGTTGCAAATGGATTTGCCGGTTCACCAATCATTGATGGTTCCAAAACCGCTAATCCTACGGTACAAGCAATGGTTCCCAAGATTACGACTGGGAATATGTATAAAAGATCATTGGGCCAAGCAGGCTCCCCATAATAATTATGTCCCATACCCCTGGCTAGTTTAGCTCTCAAAACAGGATCATTCAAATCAGGTTTTTTCGTTAGTTAGATAGGTACTTCACTTACCCCCAAGAGAATCGGACGTGAGAATCTTTTTCTCATCCGGCTCGAGCAATCACTGAGATTTCTATTTCTTCTTCTTCTTCCCCTCTCTAACCCAAAAATCTCTCGTGCAAAATTCGATTTGTCATACCCTTCGTTATATCCGGTGGAGACCTAAATATCCTTCCTCTGAAGATTAGTGGGTTCTGGAAGTATCCTACCGACTTAGTGAAATGCTTATTATCCAAGTTAGCCAAAAATTTGTTCAAACGGCTTTTTGGATAATCTTACCACCCGAACGAACTTTGTTCCCCTCCGCAGGAGAATAATATTTTGTAGCATCGAAACGTACTAGGTTTTAACTCATCAAAACTTTGGCTTATATATATATATATATATTTTTTTTTCCTAACCTCTTTAGACCCCTCCCTCGCTCCGGTGGCTACAGATTTCTATATGGGGACGCAAAAGGAATGAATGCGTTTCCCAACCATAAACTCCGACTCATTCGCGGAGGACTTGGATCAGTTGGATCTAACGAAGCCCCTTGTGGATTCGATCATGGAAAAGGATTCTCTGAAAATTTAAAGAAAACATATCATCCGAGTTCTAACCCTTTTAAATGGAAAGGGAATCGGAGTAGAGACACGCTCATTGTTGTGGCAGATCTTACTAATATGTCTGCATAGCCCAACCCTTCGTACGAGTCACACACTCCCATAATCCTCATCTTCCCCAGAGTAAATTATAGAGTCTTTCGGGGACTCCAAAATTTAAATAGAACCATAAAAATCTCTTCCTACAGAAGGAAGAGATCTCGATGGCAATGGAATCCTATTGATAAATCCTAATACTTTATAAGCTGGAAAACAAATATTAATTATCGACTATAAAGGACCTGAAATACCCTGTTTACGGATCATCGGGAAATGCATTGACATGAACACAGCGGTAAGGAGGGGTGATACAAAAGTGTGTAGACTGTAAAAACGAGTTAATGTGGATTGCCCTACGCTAACACTTCCACGTAATAATTCTACCAAAGGAGATCCTATTATGGGAATAGCTTCGGGTACACCGGTTACAATTTTGACTGCCCAATAACCGATTTGGTCCCAGGGCAAGGAGTAACCGGTTACACCAAAGGATACGGTTAATACAGCTAGGATTACACCTGTGACCCAAGTTAATTCCCGAGGTTTCTTGAACCCTCCCGTGAGATAAACACGGAATACATGTAAAATCATCATCAGAACCATCATACTTGCCGACCATCGATGAACTGATCGGATTAGCCAACCAAAACTGACTTCGGTCATTATGTATTGAACGGAAGAGAAAGCTTCCGTAACGGTCGGGCGATAGTAGAAAGTCATGGCGAAACCAGTAGCTACTTGGACCAGGAAACAGGTTAATGTGATTCCGCCTAAGCAGTAAAAGATATTGACATGGGGAGGTACATACTTACTAGTAATATCATCGGCAATCGCCTGAATCTCGAGACGTTCTTCGAACCAATCATACACTTTATTGAGATAGGTAAGTGATAAAACCTCCCCCTCGAGAAACTGTACTTGAAAATTTATCTTCATACAGCTTGAGCGAAAATATCCATACAGACGTGATTCGATTACTTTGAAAACTATCCAAAAGTTATTTATCGTAGGATAATAGAACAATAGAGTGAGGAATCTGTCATGAAATATTTTTCTACTTTAAGCTCATGTTAGCTCATATATCGCGGTTGGGAGAGTAATATTCTGTTGGCTTCTTGAGCAATCCCTTTTCCTACCAAAATAGAATCGTGGATAAACCAATGTCTAGATTAATAGGATTTATCTCGTTTCAATCCCCCTGTGTGAGTATAGCCGAACATTAGATTACCACTGCACCCCGATGATACTTGTACCAGTAGGAGGAGGAGATGATGGGTAAACACCCTCCATAAAAATCAATTGAAAAGTGAACTGGACTTTGAAAGGTAATAGAATTCTATAACCTTCCCGCTGAGTTGATATAGGAAGAACCGTTGCACCAAGAATCTATTGAATCGATAATGCTTTAAGTTTCTGTTAACAATTTGGTGACGGAGCATTGGGAAAGATCGTTCGTGGGATTAATCATGGTTCGAATCTCATTTAGTAAATTCTACAACCTCGCGCTCCGAATGCTACTAGAATCCAGCGAGTAAACTTAATTCTCCTAGGAAGATTAGCCTTTTTCCTTCTTTATATCCCTCTTTCTCTTCCTATCCGATGGGATTGATTCTGCCGAGTCACACACCCATACTATGAAACCCTTGAATATAAATACTTACGCGATTCGGCTACCCACGGATCTTAGAATCCTTTAATCCCCCAGCCATTCATTCACTGGGGGTACAGAACAACTCCATGATATTAATTTGCTACCAACTCGTTGGAAGCCCATCCAATGAAACAGAAGAATTGTAAATTTCCGGGATGATAACCAAAAATGCTGCGAATAGTGCCATCGAGATACCCATAAGAGGTGCCGTTCCCCAACCAGGGGCGACTTTACCATATTCTGAATTGAGTGGTTTCAAAAAAACTCCCAAACCGCTCTGTTTAGGTTTAGCCCTTAGAACATCATCGTTAATCCTCGTTGCCATAGAACTCACTAAATTGGTTGAGATTTATTAGCTTTGTGTACTACTATATTAGAAACGAACCATTATTCCGGGATTAACCAGCAATGGAAACTGCAATCTTAGTCGCCACCTTCATATCCTGTTTACCTGTGAGCCTAACTGGTTATGCTTTGTACACTGCTTCTGGCCAACCATCAGCAGAACTTAGAGATCCTTTTGAAGAACATGAAGATTGATTCTTGCCTGGTGGAAAGACCTTTCCTAGAAAGGTCTTTCACCATTTCCTACGCATTGCTAATAATGTAAAGTATTTCGCTACAAAGTGATAATCTTATCTCTTTCCCTTACTCGGAACTTTGGGCGGTTCTCGAAAGAAAATGGCAAAGAAAATGATACCTAGAGTGGCCACTAACAGGAATGTATAAACCAATGCTTCCATGAGTTTGACCGTGAATTATGATTACGGAGATAGCTCTCGTACTAATCGATGGATTCTACCTATATATGATAACCATTCCAAATTCCCATTTCTGGATGAAGCATATACTCATGAAGATGATAATACTTTATCGAGTCTGGATCGAACAGTGATCTTTTTACTTTTATTTATTTATTTTTCCCTCTCACTTATCCCTATATGACAAGTTAGACACGTATTATCGAGAATACCCTACTAATCGGTCTTAATGAATATTGGGACTTATGCTAAGTGTGGAACAGAAAAGGTTAGACCGCTCGTCTCTCAGTGGTTGGATCACCCAGTTTCTGAAAAGCCCCGAATTCAATTTGAGCATCCAAATCGGGATCGATACCGGCGAAAACATCCCTGAAGAGAGTTCTGGCACCGTGCCAGATGTGTCCGAAGAAGAAAAGAAGGGCAAATGTGGCATGACCAAAAGTAAACCATCCCCTTGGGCTACTTCGGAAAACACCGTCTGATTTCAAGGTGGCACGATCAAATTCAAAAATCTCACCTAGTTGAGCACGTCTAGCATATTTCTTTACCGTAGCGGGATCATTGAAATTAGCACCGTCCAGTTCACCACCATAGAACTCAACAGTTACGCCTACCTGTTCAACGCTATATTTTGATTCTGCCCGCCGGAACGGAACATCAGCTCTTACAATTCCTTCCTCATCCACCAGAACTACTGGAAATGTTTCGAAGAAAGTGGGCATGCGACGTACAAATAACTCATGTCCCTCCTTGTCTCTGGAAATGGCATGACCTAACCAACCTACAGCTATCCCATCTCCTTTATCCATTGAACCTGCTCTGAATAATCCACCCTTGGCTGGATTATTGCCAATATAATCATAAAAAGCTAATTTTTCGGGTATTTTGGACCAAGCTTCTGACAGGCTCAGACCCTCCGCCCTACCAGTACGGATCCGTCGATCTATCTCCTGTTGGAAATAACCTTGATCCCACTGATAACGGGTAGGACCGAATGATTCGATTGGGGTGGTAGCGGAACCATACCACATAGTTCCGGAAACTACGAAAGCTGCGAAGGAAACGGCAGCAATACTACTGGATAAAACAGTTTCAACATTACCCATGCGTAACGCTTTGTATAAACGTTGGGGCGGACGAACACTGAGATGGAACAACCCAGCCAATATACCCAATATACCTGCTGCAATATGGTGAGAGGCTATTCCTCCGGGAACGAAGGGATCAAAACCTTCGGCTCCCCATGCTGGATCCACAGGTTGTACCTTGCCAGTCAATCCGTATGGATCAGACACCCATATTCCGGGACCAAATAAACCTGTTACATGAAATGCTCCGAATCCGAAACAAAGGACTCCTGATAGAAATGAATGAATCCCAAAAATCTTAGGCAGGTCTAGGGATGGTTTTCCCGTACGTTCGTCACGGAACAGATCCAGATCCCAATACACCCAGTGCCAAATAGCTGACAAAAAGAGTAAACCGGATAATATAATATGTGATGCGGCTACTCCTTCGTAGCTCCAAACACCCGCGTCGGTTACAGTGTCTCCGGTAACGCTCCAGCCCCCCCATGACTTTGTTACCCCTATACGGGTCATGAAAGGTATAACGAACATGCCTTGTCTCCACATCGGATCAAGAGCAGGATCAGAGGGATCAAAAACAGCTAATTCATACAAAGCCATTGACCCAGCCCAACCAGAAACTAAGGCTGTATGCATCAAATGTACAGATATTAGACGACCAGGATCATTCAATACGACAGTATGAACGCGGTACCGGGGTAACCCCATTTAAAACCCCTTTCTTAGAGAAGAGTAAATACTACATAACTTTCTTGCATCGGAGTGCCTCGATATTAGGTAAAACTCCTATTGGATAATAATCCAAAGTTATACTTCGAGTTATATGTTCTAATCCAGGTCATGCATCCATTATAGGAGTGAGGAACATCAGTATCAAACTTCACAGAAGTAGAGATAGACGGAGATATTCTAGCATCTGCATGATTTGGGTAACAATGTAGAGATTGGTACCACTTATACTTGTGATTTGTGCAAAGCAATGTTAAAAATAATAACTAGAGTTTTAAAATAATAACTAATAAATAGTATGATTTATTATTTGTTACTAACCAAGCCGTGCACTCTATTGTTCATTAATAATCATACTCGTACTATTCGGGTGTGTTATAATATTTAACAAAATCCCGTTTGCTTTTGGGAATTACGTTTCCGAATCAGAGGTAAATCCAAAACTTCACTTTTGTATGCCCATTGGTGTTCCGAAAGTGCCTTTTCGTCTCCCCGGAGAAGAGGATGCAGTTTGGGTTGACGTATAGTGCGACTTGTTACACATTTTAGGTTACATGGGATTCGTTCCATCATCTTTCCCGATTCGAGATGTTTCTGCCTCACTCAGGATTGACTGAAGTATCAACAATCTAACGCGTGAGGGAATCGTACTGGATTAGATGAGGATCCATAAATTACGTGAATCCATGGTTAGTTCGAACCAATAGAGTATTTAGGCTTCGTTTGGCATAACCTACTGAGTCTGAAGAATAAACTTTTATGATTCCTACGTCCCGTTTCGAAATCGGTGCATGTACCGTGAAGCCAGACGATATGGGAAGTCTAAAAATAGATGGGTAGATCATATGTGATGTTCAATGCAAAAATGATAATGGTTTCACTTGTTCTGTATGTACGAGTGAGGATCGGCCGAAAAATATCCCGAAGTAGAGCATAAACCCAAAGATTCTTTTGAAACGACCTCTTTGTGAACAAGATAATTTAGATGTAATTAGTATAACTATTAGTTAGTACATCAATTGAGGAATGGTTCGTTAGGTTTGACTCAGGATTAAAAAACGGACTCGAACCTGTATAGTGAGTATGGAGCGGGTGGTAACGGAGTATCTGCAATAGGTAAAAGGTCATAACCAGTTTTTTTATCCAACCTCTCCAACTCTTTCCCTCCCTCCCTTGCACTTATTTGCTTTCTCTCCCATTTTTATCCCCTCCTGGTAAATAAAGATTTAATAGCAAAATTTTTTATTTTATACTCATAAAACTACTCGAGCCGTATGCTTTAAAAGATGCTTGTGCGGTTCTGGGGGAAGTTAATGAGAAATCTATCCCAATCAACCGACTTCATCGAGAGAGATTACTTTTTTTGGGTCAGCAAGTGGATGACGAAATAGCAAATCAACTTATTGGTATCATGATGTACTTGAATGGGGAGGATGAGAATAAAAATATGTATTCATACATTAACTCTCCGGGTGGGGCAGTACTGCCCGGAATCTCTATTTATGATGCTATGCAATTCGTAGTACCAGATGTACATACCATTTGCATGGGATTAGCCGCTTCAATGGGATCCTTCATCTCAACCGGGGGAGAGATTACTAAACGTATAGCACTGCCTCACGCTTGGCGCCAATGACCCTATAGGGGTGTAATAAACTGTGCCTTCGCCGGATTCTACAGAGGCAATAGTAGCATGGCATATACAGAACTTGATGTAAATGGTGCTGGAACATCTAGAAATACCGAGATGGGGGACCGCGATTAGATTTAACCTTCCCTATACACAAAATTTAATTCATAGCTCATGCGTTTATTCTAGCGTCATAAAATGTCTTGTGCATGATATCAAACGGAAATTTGAGTAGAACTAGAACTTGGATTATTCTGAGGAACCCGCGGTAATAAAAACTTTGGGATTGCTATCCGAAACGGAAGCAACGGAACCATCACAGTATTTTTCTAGGAAAAGGATGGTACACAATTTTCTCAGTGTTGGATTAGCAAGTTGATACGAACCGGGGATATTTTTATCCTCTATCGAGATTACAAGCCGTATGCACAAAATGCCCGTACGGTTCGGTAGATTCTAGTAAAAAGATTACCACATGAAACAGGGTTATGATTCATCAACCTGCTAGTTCTTATTATGATGGACAAGCAGGGGAGTGTATCATGGAAGCGGAAGAGGTTTTGAAACTTCGTGATTGTATTACTAAGGTTTATGCGCAAAGAACAGGCAGACCCCTCTGGGTAATTTCCGAAGATATGGAAAGAGATGCTTTTATGTCAGCGGGAGAAGCTAAAGCTTATGGCATTGTTGATCTTGTAGCATCTGAAAATTTTCCAGATTCAACGATGAATTGAAATTATCTTTTGGATACCTAGGTAATTTTGTATCTATAAACAATGAATTATTCGATGTATTGGGGATTGGTAAAGAAGTGGGATGGATTATAATCCTGTGGTATAACCACTAAGTTACATAACTGACTCACCTTTATTCTCTGCACGAAATGCTTCGCTCGGATCGGTTGCAGACCCTGCAACAATTGATGAAGGTTAGGATTAATCCAAACCAATAATTTCTGCATGGAATTTTAAATGCCAACTATTCAACAACTGATTAGAAGTGTTAGACAACCTTTAGGGGGTAGATCAAAATCTCCCGCTCTTCGGGGGTGTCCTCAACGTAGAGGAGTATGTACTAGGGTGTACGTGCGACTTGTTTAGATCCAAAACTGAACGGAAGGAAGAAATCGAAATTGCAGCAGAATTCTTTCCCCGGTGAGTTGGAAGTCTATCATCTACCACTCCTGGAGATGAAATTTATGGTTCTCATTGGTGTGAATTGTGAATTCAACCATCTCGATACGGAGTAGTGGGAGCGATTCCTCATTCCTCAATGGTGAGGAATCGCAATATATTCCTCGAGCAAGAGAGAATTGGGGTAAGAAAACATAATCTTATGCCAATACTGTTACAGTGACAGACTTGTAGGGTCAGTTATCCAACTAACTTTCGAAATTACACGCCGTAACTATACAAATATTACTATTACCCTCCTTGATTAAAGGATTCTATTACTCACTGATTCGAGTGGAGTTCTGAATTGGGAATTGTACAAATTTCCAATAAGCCCCGTTGCGGGATCGATGACTCCGGCGTATAGAGAGGACCCCGCTGCTTATTAAAGAACTATGAAAACTATGGAATCCCTGCTTCCCATCGATCCAACTCCAGATTCCCCTATCTTTGGATGAGTAAACAACTTGAAGGACTTATGGCTGGGAAGGTTATAGAAGCAAAAGCCATTGGAATCTTTATCTCCTATTTAAGAAAGATCAGATCTCATGTTCCGAGGTATCGATTCTGATGTAGCAAAAACTCCGGTTAATCCCGATCAGTATGAATATGTATATAATACTACCCGCTATTAATATGTATACCAATCAATCTATTCTGATTAAAGGGTTTTTATTATTTATAAGTGGGTTGGTACCCAATACTAATTCATGGAGTATCATTGAAACAGTACTTAGTGATTTGTGAGAGCAAACAGCAATGACTAGAGTGAAACGTGGATGTATAGCTCGGAGACGTCGTAACAGTATTCTTAAACTTGTGTCGGGATTTCGGGGAGCTCATTCAAAACTTTACCGAACCGCTAATCAGCAAAGAATGAAGGCTTTAGTTTATACTCACCAAAATCGAACCAATCGGAAGAGAGAGATTCGACGTTTATGGATTGCCAGGATTAGTGCAGCGGCCCGAAGTAGTGGAATCACGCATAACAACCTGATTAATTACCTATACAAAAAACAAATCTGTTTTAATCGCAAAGTACTTGCACAGATAGCTATTTCAGATCAAGATTGTTTCTGTGGGATAATAGATAGAATTATTTAGTTTTGCGGTTGGAACGATAGGTATCTTCTAATGATATAGACAGAAGGAATATGATTTAAATATTTGTGACTGTTAGTTGGAAAGAACACAGACCGATCCCTTGTAGGATAAGCATACGGAGAAATTGTGGGCATATATACTGTGTAGTATACTTAATGTTTTTACCCGTAGAACCGGTTAACCATAGGGGATATAACCCCTATGGATCTTTGTATCGAAGAAAGGTGAGATAATTTTGTATATCCACATGTTTAATAATCCACAGGAACTGGTTCTACGTAAATCTATAATGTTTCTTCCATCGATAAATGGATTAATAGGCCCCGCGATAAAACCTTACTCAATTTCGAATCGTACTAACTGCCACTGCTGGGGAAAGGCAACGAAGCTAATACACGGGCTCGTTTAATAGCAACAGTCACTGAGCGCTGTTGTTTGGAGGTCAATCCATTTGTTCGTTTGGGTAGAATCTTACCTCGTTCACTGACGAATCTGCGCAACAAGTTTATATTTTTATAATCAATAACCTCATTAGGTCCTATTCCCGATGAACGTCTATGGTAAGATTGTTTGGACTTGTTCATATCTGAGTTTCTAGAGATTTAAGTCAATTATTCAGCGATTTATGAGACTTACACAATAAAAAATTTTCACTTCATTTTTTTAATTCCCTGTGTATCGTATGCCCGTGACATAAAGGACAAAATTTTTTTAATTCTAATCGCATGGGTGTATTACGGCGATTCTTTTGAGTTGTGTATCTCGAGATACCGAATAATCCTTTGTTGCGATCATCCTGGTTACAGCCAGTGCATTCTAAAGTAATTGTTATTCTCACATCTTTACCTTTCGCCATGAAATGACTCCGAATACCTGGTTTTGAGCTCACCAAATCTCGATTGAAGGCAAATTAAAATTATATTCTAAATAGACCCTTTGGTATGGTAAGTACTATGGAAATCTTCAGTTAAATCTATTAAAGTTTATTTCGATCAATTTGTGCTTATCTTTTAATTCAATCGTGCCTTCTCACTCTAATTAATAGTAATACTTTCTAGATGAAGGGGAATACTAGAGCATCTGGGAAAAAACGATTGACTTCAATTAATGAACCAGCTAGTAAACCGAACCATAATGCAGCTAGTACGGGAGCTGTGGAAAGATAGGATTTTATGTCTCGCATTGCAAACTCTCCCTTCAGATAATAAAATGGATAGGAATTTATATATATATATATATGTATATATATATATATATATATATATATATGAATAGATAGATATAATATTCGTGTACTCATTATCTCCAGATGTTTTTGAATAATCGTATACGCATCTCAGAATTGATTGAGGGTACTTATAAACTGAATAAATATTGTTAAAATTATTAACCACCCCCTTTCATCTCATGATTCTTCGGGGGTGAATGAATGGGAAAAGATATAATGGAAAATTAAATTAATAAGTAGGTGCGGATTTAGATTTTTTTGAACGGATACAGCCAAGTATCAATATTATTTACTATAATTCGTTTCAAGATTGAACAAGGAAAGGGATGTAGCGCAGTTCGGTAGCGCATTTGTTTTGGGTACAAAATGTCGCAGGTTCAAATCCTGTCATCCCTATCCTAATACCAATAAAACGTCAAATTATTAATTATTCCATACAAATCCGCAAAATTGTGTGAGAATTAATTAGGTGATTAGGTAAGCGGAATAGGAAAGCGCTCTTAGTTCAGCTCGGTAGAACGCAGGTCTCCAAAACCTGATGCCGTAGGTTCGAATCCTACAGGGCGTGATACTCAAATGGAGAGGATAAAGAAACAAATTGATTTGATCTACTTCATTCTCCAAAATTTTCGTTAATCGAAAGTTGCTACGGGATATGACCCCTCCAAGAGAGGTCTGTCATCGAGAAATAAATACTATAAGTATAAGACCAAATGAGATATTCAATTAAAGATCCAATTGATCACCGCGTCGATATTGTAAATACGCAGTTACAAATGATCCAGCTAGAGTGATTGGAATCAAACCCAAAACAATTCCGGAAAGTAAAGCTTCAACCATTTAATGTTTTTTCTCTATTTCTTTTTTTTTTATCTCTTCTTCAATGGCAAGAGGCGATCTATACCCCTATGTCCCTTGAAATCGATGCAAGAATTGATCGCTACAAACATTTGGAGATGCAGTGGAATTTGTGGAACCTGTGAATAAGGCCCTCCTATTCTCACATTAAATGAGCTGTATCTTACTTAAACCGATGAATAATATTGAAGTAAAGATTGGTGCAGCCAATAGGAATCCAAAATAACTGAATAGGATAAGCATGAATTAAGATATTCGTTTTAATTAACAAATGTAGTATACAACTCTGTAGATTAATTTACTAAGAACTCACTCCAAAATGAAAAATCTTTTTGTCGGATTCAATGGAGTTTGTTCCCATCTGTATGTGATTTAAACCCAATAAAAATAAGCTTTGCTTTGTGATAATTTTTCATTCACCTAGATATATCAAATTCTTCGGATAGAACGAAAAAGATTATGTTAGTGCTGAACGCGAATCCACAATCCCACTTCTGGCGTTGTAGAGTTACATTGCCGCGTCGAGGAGAGGCTGACTATACTGATTCGGTACGTTCCAAGACACCCCTGGTGTATTATTGACAACTTAACAAGGATTTCTGGACGTTGTTAGTGGATTCCGCACCTCCAACTATTAATGTTACAGAATCAATGAACCTTGTCTCACACAAATCTACGGAGCTAGTCATGTCTGGTAATACGGGAGAACGCCCCTTCGCTGATATTATTACCAGTATTCGATACTGGGTAATTCATAGTATTACTATACCTTCCCTGTTCGTCGCGGGTTGGTTATTCGTGAGTACGGGTTTGGCTTATGATGTGTTCGGGAGTCCCCGTCCAAACGAATATTTCACAGAAGGCCGGCAGGAAGTTCCATTAATAACTGGCCGTTTCGATTCACTTGAACAGGTTAATGAATTTACTAGATCCCTTTAGGAGATACCCATGACTCTAGATAGAACTTATCCAATCTTCACAGTTAGATGGTTGGCCGTTCATGCGCTAGCCGTACCTACAGTTTCTTTCCTGGGATCCATATCAGCAATGCAATTCATTCAACGATGATTAAAAAACTGTGGAGTTATGACACAACCGAATCCGAACAAACAAAGTGTAGAATTGAACCGTACGAGTCTCTATTGGGGATTATTATTGATTTTCGTGCTTGCCGTTCTATTTTCCAATTATTTCTTCAATTAGGAGTAGCAGTCACTTCCTAGACTCATTCTTATATTTGGAAAGATATAAGCCAATTCTTCGTGTAATTCTATGTGACTGTGCATGCCTCGGGTCACGACCACCCGATGGGATATAAAGGGGAGTAGTATAAATGGCCAATACCACTGGAAGGATTCCTTTGTGGCTAGTAGGTACTGTAACTGGTATATCAGTGATTGGTTTATTAGGAATTTTCTTCTACGGAGCATATTCGGGATTGGGATCATCTCTCTAGCGGTTATGGAAGATATCCTCGCATTCTTTGTCTGCCCAGGGAGATAAATGATCCTTGAGTTGGAGAGACTTTACCCGCTCCAGATTCTGACTGGGAGATAAGGTCTTTCCAACTCTATTCCGGAGATTCCGCATCCCACCTAGATCTGGGGTGGAATATACAAAAATTAACTCGGAAAATCCGGTAATGCTATCTAAGATGTCACAAAATCAAGCAATTGGAACTAGATTTAGCTAGCATTTCCCATCTTGCTACTCATTATGGATCGGGGGGAATCAAGGAGAATAGGGTGAATTCTACCGAAACGATCATGTTATACTGGTACCGGGTTAATATATTACCATTGGTTTAGGGTTGTAGATTTGAAATATACACGATACTTGCGAGTACTTATAAATGTCTCTACGATGACTAACCAACCAGTTCATAAGAATTCTTTATCTAACGAATACGAAGCCTGGAAAGAAATGATTGGATCCTTCTAATTGGACTATAGAAATACGAATGTATGATGTATATGCAACCTCCAAATCGTCTTTTCATCCTAGGAGTAACGGAAATTTTTAATAATGTTTCACAATAGGTACTCTTAGTAAGTCAAAATATTTTACTTAATCTTATTAAAACATTACTCTTGCAATCTAGAAATTCATTTCAGCCAATTGTACTTTCTCAAACTGTTTCTTCTTAAGAACCAAGAATACTTGCGCCGTAATAACCGATGCTAAGAATAATAGAAGACCTTGAACACGCAAGGGATCTTGAAGCACTATCTCTGCATCTCCCTGACCAAATCCACCAACATTGGGATTACTTGTTAATGGTTGATCAACCTCGATGGATTCACCCTCCGAAACAATAAGTTCTGGTCCTGGAGGTACAACATCAACTATTTGACGACCATCCGATCCTCTCTCAATAGTTACTTCATACCCACCCTTATCCTTACGCAAAATTCTAGTTATTTTTCCTGACACCGAAGCGCCATAAACCGTATTATTACTTTTGCTACCATCGGGATAGATCTGACCTCTCCCTCTATTCCCCCCCACATAGAGAGGATATTTAAGAAAATGTGCTTCTTTATTAACAGCGGGATCCGGTGAAAGAATCGGAAAAATGATCTCACTGTATGTTTTACCAGGAACTGGTCCTACTACAATAATATTTTTATTATCAGGACGATAATTCTGAAACAATGTGAGATCCCCTATTTTTTCTCTCGTTTCGGCAGGAACACGATCAGGAGGAGCTAGTTCGAAACCCTCGGGTAGAATGAGAATAGCTCCTACATTTAGACCCCCTTTCTTTCCATTCCCAAGTACCTGTTTCACTTGCTTATCGTAAGGAATTTTAACAACTGTTTCAGATACAGTATTGGGAAGGACAGACTGTGGAACCTCAATATCCACAGGTTTCTTTGCTAAATGGCAATTAGCACAAACTATTCGGCCCGTTGCTTCTCGTGGATTCTCGTAACCCTGCTGCGCATAAATGGGATAGGCGTGTGAGACGAATGGGCAGGCTATTACGCATAGAACGACCGGAGCCAGAATCAATTGAGTCGCCAACTTATTTATCCAGTTATTACAATTCCTATTCCGCATAGTTCGATTATTAATAAAAATTTTTTTTATTTACACTCCCCATGGCCACTGGGCATCCCGATTCTAACTTTTACTATTTCCCTCTCCCCTTTCAGACTTCTCCCCCCCTTCCCTCGACCCTCTCTTCATCCAACCCATATCCATCCCCCTTCTATTCCCCCATAAAGCCATACCGTTCCGATCACTACCGAGATAGCAGTTCGAACCATTTCTCACAAGAGATTTTTAATCATTCATTCATTCATCGTATGATAGGTCGCTACAATCGAGGGAGATATACGATTCAAGTGACGAAAGATCCAGTATTTGAAAACGGTATCTAAGATGACTGGGAAGGTTGAAACGAAACAAGATATTATGTATTTATCATTAACGAAACCTAGGTGTTCTGGGGAGTAACCTATTACTATTTCCCAACCGTGTGGGGAATGGAATCCAATGCATGAATCGGTTAGCAGGAGGATGGTAAAAGCTTTTGTCGTATCACTCGAACTATAAAATAATTCCTGTATCCAGGAGTTCAGAACAGCAAGTCTCTCCCGACCCGTGACGAACAAGGAACCTATAGTGGCAAAACTAATTATATCTGTTGATACATGTGAAATGAGATGGATACTATCTTCATTATATATTGCTACTAATTCTAAAGTTTTTTCCTGAAGCTTCATACCCAAATCCTGTGTACGAATATCCTCAAAACCCTCTGTTAATTCATTCAACCAAAGTAATTCTTCCAATTCCCGGAGTCTCTCCAACGCTTCTTCTTCCTGGATCGGATTCAAAAAGATTTGTGATTGTGACGTATTCCACCAATATTTGATCCAAGGTTCCACGATCCATCTATTTGAAAGGGAGGGAATTACAAACGGAAAGACTAATAAACATCCAATGTATTGCAGAGAAGCCAGGGCTTGATATTTAGCCAATCGAGACTCCTGGAATATCAATGAACCTGAGCGTCCTGTTAATTCTGCCCAGAATCTGGATGAAGTCCGAGTTATGGAACGGGGTACAAGACTTATGGATTCGTAAGCTATCGAAGAAACAGAAGGATCTTTTGATTCCGTGAATCGAGAATTCCCATCCGGTTGATTATTCCTCCCAACTGTGAACAGTGAGGGGAAATAATTTTGTTTACGAATCTCCGAATCGATCAGGGTTGCTTCGATCCAAGCCAATCTCCTATTAATTCTATCCATTCCATTCAATCCCCGTGAAGTGGATCTTTTCGTAGGAACAGGAGAATCAGTTTTTGATCCAGCACTAGAGATATCAGTTTCTCCGTCACGTTCCAAATTTTCAATACATTCAAATCCACCCGAACGGAACATTCTGGATAAGACAGAGATAAGAGATATAAATCTTGGTGGATTGAGTGGGACGTCCCAATAATATGATGAGATCTTATTCACATTGGGAGGAGGAGAAGAATGATAGATAGGGAATGAACTTGAGACTGTATCTAATAGGATCCAATTACATCTATTCCAAACATTGAGTACGTAGATGCTGAGCTTACACTCTAACAAACTCCAATAAATCACAAATGTGGAATTATTTAATTCCATATTCACATAGGATATCATGGCTTGCCATAAATATCTTGAGAATGATGCTTCATCCGTATGGGATAGATAATTACTCTCAATAGACCTTATCCGTTTACTAGCCCCGTAGGCTCTTCCCAACGAACGGTATGGAGTGTTGGAAAACCACTGGAGAAGTTTACGCCAGTACGATATCATAAACAACAATCACGGAATTATATTTAGATATTTGTGGAGGTGCTGGATCAGAATGTTCCAATCCAAACATAATTTATTGGAGAAAACCAGTTATTCACTGTCATACCGGTGGTATAAATAGGAACTATATTAAATTATCTAGAGTCCCTCAATTGATACACCCAAAAAACGAGCTGATTCAGCAGCTTTTTCCTCCGTTTCGCCCAACACTAAGTCTTCACCCGTATGGGCTAACGGAATATCTTGATGACCCCTTATCCTGACCCGTAGGGCGGAACGGGGGTAAATGCCTTCTCTAGTTTCCAATCGTATTGCTTGAATATCCCTCAAAGGGAATTGAATAAAAATGCGTCGATTTTCCCCTGGGAAACCCCAGCGAAAGATACAAACGATTCCTTCGCGTTTATCAAACTGATTATAGCCACCACCCACATCCCATAGGATGGTGCACCATAAGTAGGATCCGAGGAAAAGGCCTGCAATTCCGTAAAAACACATTGCAATACCTTGCGGAATAAAAACAATCTGTTGGGATGGTAAGAATGGTATCAAATCCCTTTCTAGATAACTGGAAAATCCAACTAGAATAAATCCTAGTGCACCGAGAACGAGAAGAAAGGCCCAGAAGAGATTACTGCTTCTACGAGCCCCTTTCACGGATTCCACCCGAACCCATTTGGATCGCCAGTCCATAACAGTGTCTCCTAAGTATTCTTCTTGATTCCAATGATTGCACGTTTATAGCGTCCAAACCTAAAAAGATTTTTTTTTCACCCTGATCCCCCTCTTTCTAAATTTCTCCCACTTTCTCCTCCTCTTCCCTTCCGAAAATTATAAACTACCAAGTATTTAGAAGTAATAGAGTGAGAAAGATACAAAATTTCTGATCAATAGGATACGAAGCCAAGTTTTCGCGTTTCAGAATCAGACTGTCCGATAAGAGTTTTATTAAAAGAAATAAGTGAATTTATTTTTCACTCCCTACGTGAGGGAGTGATCTGTGCATTTGGGGGAGGGATAAAAGTGAGAGAAGAATAAAAAGCACTATTTTCTCCTGGATTTTAAATAACTTAAAGCTCGCAGAGTTACCGAGAGTATATAATTAATTAAATTAACTGTATGCCACACAGATTTATCCGTATGTTGAAACAGCTAATCTTCCTAAGTATTCCCTACGGATAAATAATCACACAATCTCGTCTTGTTCAATGTACACGAATGGGGAAGCCATTGTAATTGCTGGGAACACCAATCCTACTAGGGGTACGAAAATGGAGGGTAGGTGGGAAGCTGTCATAAAGAATTGCCCCGAATAATACTTTATCAATGAATAAATGATTTTCATGAGACCAGATGAAGTAACTGAAGTCATTGGGCCCATATGTAATCTATCCATTTATATATATACCCATAATACTGTATTCCCCACAAATGCATGAAAAACTTATGGTATCTTTTGATCGGCTTCAGCAATAAAATTATTATGATCTTTTTAAAAACTTGAGATTCTTATGATTTGTATAATTGGATGAAGTAATTGTGTATTAGTGAATTGCTATTAAAAAATCTTGGGACCGATCGACAGATGTTACATAAAAAAATTATCTAGCGAAAAGTTTCAGTATTTTTTTTTTTTCAGGTTGAAGCTCTACGTAGGGTTGAAGCATAAAGCTCGAATATTTCACTTAGAACACCCTTTAAAAGGTTACGCGGTACTATCAAATCAAGTAAACCATGATCAAATGAAGATTCAGCTACTTGAAAACCATCGGGTATTTTCTGACGCAACGTCTGTTCAATCACTCTCTTTCCAGCAAATGCAATGTATGCTCTAGGTTCAGCAATAATAATGTCTCCCAACATACCGAAACTGGCAGTTACGCCACCGGTAGTAGGATAAGTAAGGATTGGTATATAGAGTAACCCTTTTCGTACCTGATGGATGTATAGAACAGACGAGATCTTCGCCATTTGCATTAGACTCAATGTACCCTCCTGCATCCGTGCCCCACCGGAAGAACAAACAAGTATTAATGGCATGGATTCTTTTGTAGCGTGTTCAATTAGACGAGTAATCTTTTCCCCCACGACAGAACCCATACTACCCCCCATAAACTGAAAATCCATAGCACCTAGTGCAACAGAAACTCCGTTTAACTTTCCTATCCCCGTTTGGACAGCGTCAGTCAAACCCGTTCGTTTCTGATAAAAAACGATACGATCCTTATAAGATTCCTCATCATGGGATTCAAGAACATCTCTTGCAACCATGTCTTCATCCATGGGAATCCAAGTGCCACGATCAATTGAAAGTTCAATCCTTTCTGTACTATCCATTTGGAGATGATAACCGCATTCTTCACAAACACGCTTATTTTGTTTCAGAAATCTAACATATAGCATATTCTCACAATTGTCACATCGAGTCCATAACCCTTTGTTGGTACCGGTACCGATAGATCTCTCTTTTTCCCCTTCACTAAGAACATACCCTTTGGTAGCTTTCTCGATAAAAGCTCCAATCAATCCACCAAATTTGCGTTTTTCTTCGAACCAATTTGCTAGAGACGTAATAATTCCCTCATCTGTCTTTTTATCCTGAAACGGAATCAACTGTGATGCATAAAATTTTTTTTTTCACCTAATTCTATATTCATCCCGAAAATTGTAATACAATTACAAAAATTGTCATACAATTACAACAGTTGAAACGATTCAATAACTAATTGTTAATCGATTCTTTTGTATGACTAATGGTATGCTAGAACCTCTTTTTTGATTATCCAAAACTATTTGGGGTAATCCGTTACATGAATCTGAGATAGTGGGTTATATCTTACAATTATTAGTGAAAAGGCCTTGTGGAGAAGAGTGAAGTATAAGTATCCAATGGGCTAGGAGGGATTCGAACCCTCGGCTTCATGGTTCGGAACCATAGACTCTGATCCGCTGAGTTACCAACCCTTTATCTTCTCGTTCCAGACAGCTGGAGAATCGAGGGGGAATAGATAGTATATACATCTATTTTCCCCCTCCCAATACTATTCCAACCGATTCACAAGGAAGTATGGTTCGAAACTAGAAACAAGATGATATAGATGAATTACACGGTGTCAACCGGCTTGAATTCAAATCTAATCTCCTTCCATACCTCACAAGCAGCAGCTAAATCAGGGCTCCACTTAGCAGCTTCACGAATAATGTCATTACCTTCACGAGCTAGATCGCGTCCTTCGTTACGAGCCTGTACACAAGCTTCCAGAGCGACTCGATTAGCTACTGCACCGGGTGCATTACCCCATGGGTGTCCCAGAGTCCCCCCACCAAATTGAAGTACGGAATCATCTCCGAAGATCTCGGTTAGAGCAGGCATATGCCAAACGTGAATACCTCCCGAAGCTACAGGAAATACACCCGGCATGGATACCCAATCCTGGGTGAAATAAATACCTCGACTTCGATCTTTATCAATATAATCGTCACGAAGTAGATCAACGAAACCTAAAGTGATCTCGCGTTCGCCCTCGAGTTTACCAACCACGGTACCGGCATGAATGTGATCCCCGCCAGACATGCGCAATGCTTTGGCCAATACACGGAAGTGCATACCGTGATTTTTTTGCCTATCGATAACAGCATGCATTGCACGGTGAATGTGAAGGAGCAAACCATTGTCTCGGCAGTAGGAAGCTAAGGTAGTATTTGCAGTAAATCCTCCCGTCAAATAATCGTGCATGACAATGGGTACTCCCAATTCTCGAGCAAATACTGCTCTTTTCATCATTTCATCACAATTACCTGCGGTAGCATTTAAGTAATGCCCCTTAATCTCTCCCGTTTCCGCCTGAGATTTGAAAAGAGCTTCCGCCACAAATACGAAACGATCTCTCCAACGCATAAATGGTTGAGAATTTACGTTTTCATCATCTTTGGTGAAATCGAGCCCACCGCGTAAGCATTCATAAACGGCTCTACCATAATTCTTGGCAGATAATCCCAATTTGGGTTTGATGGTACACCCCAGTAAGGGACGACCATATTTGTTTAATTTATCCCTTTCGACTTGGATACCGTGGGGAGGGCCCATGAAAGTCTTAGAATAAGCAGGAGGAATTCGTAAATCCTCCAACCGTAGAGCTTTCAATGCCTTGAATCCGAATACGTTACCTACAATGGAGGTGAACATGTTGGTGACGGAACCTTCTTCAAAAAGGTCTAAGGGATACGCTACATAAGCAATGTATTGATCTTCCTCCCCAGCAACAGGTTCGATTTCATAGCATCGACCTTTGTAACGATCGAGACTGGTAAGCCCATCGGTCCATACGGTAGTCCACGTACCCGTGGAGGATTCAGCAGCTACTGCAGCTCCTGCTTCCTCGGCCGGCACTCCAGGTTGGGGAGTCATTCGAAAGGCTGCTAGGATATCGGTATCCTTAGGCTCATAATCGGGAGTGTAATAGGTCAATCGATAATCTTTAACACCAGCTTTGAATCCAACACCTGCTTTAGTCTCCGTTTGTGGTGACATAGGTCCCTCCTTACGACTCAATCAGTAGCTCCTGCAAGTACGGGGTCTGCTCGGCATGGATGAAATATTCCACGCAAAATATGATACCGGCTTCGATGGATTTTTTCAGATACTGATCCAGAAACTTATCCTGAAAGTGAAACATTAACATTTTATATTGTACATGATGCATAATGCAACCCAGATTTTATATCCCGGATCCGATACGATCAATAATGAAGTACTTAGTTGAATCTTTTCACACATTGACTGAAAATTAGTAACATTGTTAGACTGACCAGTGGTAGGATGAAAAGATACTGATTTGATCGGTGAAGCAGCAAAGGATTTAGGGTCAATGGATGGGAGTTTCTTTATCCGTATAATGCACATGTATATGTTTATGCATTAGATTACTCTACAGAGAGCATATAATAATTGGTCTCCAATACGTAGGTCTAGTTAGGTAACGTAGTTAAAAATTACTTCTAATCCGTATTGTGAAAATCAAGTCGCTTAAGAAATAATTTTGGCTTTGTATTCTTCAACATTATCAATAACTGGGTACCAAATACTCCTTTGGTACAGCAATTGAATGAAATTAATCTAAGAATTTCTATGAAAATCAATATTCTTGCTTTTGGAGTTTCCGCATCGGTAGAAAAGAGTGTAGGTTATATTACTCAAATAATTGGTCCGGTACTAGATGCGGCTTTTCCTTCAGATAGAATGCCCAATATATATAATTCCTTGGTAATCAAAGGTAAAAATCCAGCAGGTCAAGAAATTAATGTTACTTGTGAGGTACAACAATTATTGGGTAATAATAGGGTTCGGGCCGTGGCTATGAGTGCTACGGACGGTCTAACGAGAGGAATGCCAGTTTTTGACACAGGAGCTCCTCTTGTTGTTCCCGTTGGTGAATCCACTCTTGGACGAATATTTAATGTTCTAGGAGAACCTGTCGATGAGTTGGGTCCCGTAGATGCTGACGAAACATCTCCTATTCACAAACCTGCTCCTGCTTTCACACAGTTGGATACCAAATTATCCATATTTGAAACCGGGATTAAAGTGGTGGATCTCTTAGCTCCTTATCGTCGTGGTGGAAAAATCGGATTGTTTGGGGGAGCCGGAGTTGGAAAAACGGTTCTTATCATGGAATTGATTAACAACATTGCTAAAGCCCACGGAGGTGTATCTGTATCTGGTGGGGTAGGGGAACGTACACGCGAAGGAAATGATCTCTATATGGAAATGAAAGAATCAAAAGTTATTAATGAACAGAATGTCTCGGAATCAAAAGTAGCTCTGGTATATGGTCAAATGAATGAATCGCCCGGAGCTCGTATGAGGGTTGGTTTAACCGCGTTAACAATGGCCGAGTATTTTCGGGATGTTAATAAACAAGATGTACTCCTATCTATTGATAATATTTTCCGTTTCGTACAAGCAGGATCCGAGGTTTCTGCCTTATTGGGGAGAATGCCCTCCGCTGTAGGTTACCAACCGACTCTTAGTACAGAGATGGGTTCCTTACAAGAAAGGATCACTTCTACCAAGGAAGGATCCATAACTTCCATTCAAGCGGTTTATGTACCTGCCGACGATTTGACTGACCCAGCCCCTGCCACAACATTTGCACATCTAGATGCTACCACTGTTCTCTCAAGAGGATTAGCTGCGAAGGGTATTTATCCGGCCGTGGATCCACTAGATTCAACTTCAACCATGTTACAACCCTTGATTGTGGGTGAGGAACATTATAAGACTGCGCAGGGAGTTAAACAGACTCTGCAACGTTATAAGGAACTCCAAGACATTATAGCTATTCTCGGACTGGATGAATTATCGGAAGAGGACCGTTTAACGGTAGCTAGAGCACGAAAGATTGAACGTTTCTTATCACAGCCTTTCTTTGTAGCAGAAGTATTCACGGGCTCTCCGGGCAAATATGTTAGTCTCGTAAAAACAATCAAAGGTTTCCAAATGATTCTTTCCGGAGAATTAGACAACCTTCCCGAACAAGCTTTTTATTCAGTGGGTGACATCGATGAAGCAGCTGCAAAAGCTGCAATTTCGCAAGCGGGGGGTTAATTAGAGAGATGATACTGAATCTTTGTGTAATGGCTCCGAATCGGATTGTTTGGAATTCTGAGGTTCAAGAAGTAATTTTATCTACTAATAGTGGTCGAATCGGTATATTGCCCAACCATGCTCCGCTTCTTACAGCTCTAGATATTGGAGTTATGAGAGTGCGTGTCAATGAACAATGGTCTAATATGGCTTTGATGGGTGGTTTTGCCACGATAGATAACAATAAAATAACTGTATTGGTGAACGAAGCGGAAGGAGCTATTGATACTGATCTTGAAGAGGCTCGCGATACTTTTATGAAAGCCCAGACTGATCTGGCTCGAGCAGAAGGAAAAAAAGAGACTATTGAAGCTGATTTAGCTTTCAAAAGAGCCAAGGCAAGACTAGAAGCAATCAATGCCAATTGAAATATTCCAAAGGTTACTCGAGAATAGGTTTTGCATTGACTTGTTCATCGTTAAGGAATGAGTGTGACAGAATGAATAATGTTCTATAAATACTCGATAGTTATCGCAATTTTTCCCAATACTACCTTTCCATCCCAACCCATTCGCATGTAAAGCTTATTGGATATTTTATAGATTTAAAAGTATCCAATAAGTTTTACCTACTATTGGATTCGAACCAATGACTATCGCCGTATGAAAGCGATCCTCTAACCACTGAGTTAAGTAGGCCATTCTTTAATTCGAGTGAAACTATTCTAGTGGGTATAAGCAGCTGTGAACAATACAGTATCAGAAAGAGTTGAATAGATTTCAATATTTTACTCTCATGGTGTGCCATAAAACTTGACAGGGATTACTGAGTATCAATAGTATGATAAGAGATCAGTAGAAACAAAGGGCTATGGCTCAGCGGTAGAGCACCTCGTTTACACGTGCGCCAATGCTTTCCAGGAATATTTAGTTCATCGATTTTACCGATTCACTGAAAGTTCAAGATTTGTGTTTTACTCTATCCATAGTCTCAGGAGAACAGTAGCATAACGACAGATTCGATTCTCTCAGTAATGGGGGAAAGGATTGATAATCTAGTTGATATGGTGAATTGTGCGTTCATTCAATGCTAGGGATGATAGGGGTAATTACGGGGACCTCAAGATAATCTTTCCCTCACTACGTGGACTTCAAGGTGTATGAAGTTCCCCTAAGCGATAGAGGCTCTTTCTTTTTGAGTGAATCCATGCCCGGAAAAGCAAACCTGTGTCAACATTTATAAACTTCTTGAAAGACTTTGGGATTGGCTCGAAGTGTTTCATCGAGCACACGGAACCATCTTATTATTCCGCTAGTGGGAGAAGTATGGTAAATTGACTAATGTATCTTTTAGTTGATGAACGAGCCCAATGCGGGAAAAATATGCATGTTGGGTTCCCGAAACAGTTCGGATCCATCATTCTGTTGATTCCGATCTGTCTCACCGAGAAGGTCTACGGTTCGAATCCGTATAGCCCTAATCCTTGGAAGGATTCTACACGATTATAAATGGATCCCTCAAAAAGTGAACTTTTTATCATAATTGCTGTTAGGTAGAACTCCTGTATGTATAGCGTATCCACGGATATAACTTTTCTGTCGGAATCGACTCAACCTTACCCGAGTAATTATGAGATATGAAAAGACTTTCCTTATCCCATTCTTGTAACATAAATATGCTCTATGTTTTTGCTCCCCAAATATGAATCGTTCCGGATATTCCTATTTATATCTGTCCTTATCCCCGTGCTAGCAATTTCGGTATCGGGACTCTTAGCACCTGTTGGTAAAGGACCAGAAAGAATTACTGGTTATGAATCAGGTATAGAACCTACGGGGGATGCTTGGATTCAATTTCAGATCCGTTACTACATGTTCGCATTAGTCTTTGTAATTTTTGATGTTGAAACAGTTTTTCTCTATCCATGGGCTACGGGTTTCGATGACTTAGGTGCAACTGCCTTCGTTGAAGTTCCAATCTTTGTATTTGTTTTAATCGTTGGTTTAGTCTATGCATGGCGGAAAGGAGCGTTGGAATGGTCGTCTCAACCACAGGATTAACAGATTCTAATAAAGATTTTGATCCTTTCGTGAATCCATCGAGTCATTTTGCGAAGTATTACTCTCCCGATTGGGATACATCAAATTCGATTTTTACAACCAACCCTAATGATTTTGCAAATTGGGCTAGACTCTCTAGTTTATGGCCACTCCTTTATGGTACTAGTTGCTGCTTCATCGAATTTGCCTCATTAATTGGTTCAAGATTTGATTTTGACCGTTACGGTCTGGTACCGCGGTCTAGTCCCAGACAGGCCGATCTCATAATAACAGCCGGTACTGTCACCATGAAAATGGCGCCCTCTTTGGTAAGATTATACGAACAAATGCCTGAACCTAAATATGTTATTGCCATGGGAGCTTGTACCATAACAGGAGGTATGTTCAGTACTGATTCCTATAGCACTGTGCGCGGAGTAGACAAATTAATTCCTGTAGATATTTACTTACCGGGTTGTCCCCCTAGGCCCGAAGCTATTATGGATGCTGTAACAAAACTTCGTAAGAAAATAGCTCAAGAAACCTATAGGGATGCTGGTGAATTCCAAATAAATTTTAGATTCTTTACTCTGGAACATAAATTTGGTCCTGTACCTAACACTCGTACCAGAAAGTATAGTTAGTAATTATCCGATAGATCTTCAAGAGATTCCTCAGAGATTTTTTGGGGGACGGCTTCGTAAACAAATACTGAAAAAATAGTTAAAAATTACTATCGACTAACGAGGTAATAGAGACACTTTTGGAGGGATGGACTAATGGGACCCAGTGACAATAGTATCACGAAAAATGATTCGAAGATCAAGATTCAGGGACGATTATCTGATTGGCTGTCCAAGCACAAACTGGCTCATAGACCTTTGGGTTTTGATTACCAAGGGGTTGAGATTCTGCAAACCGAACCTGAGGATTGGCCTTCTATAGCTGTTGCGTTATATACTTATGGTTCCAATTATCTCCGCTCCCAGTGCGCTTATGACGCGATGCCGGGGGGGCTTTTGACTAGCGTGTATCATTTCACGAAAGTGCACGATGGTGCAGATCAACCGGAAGAAATCTGTATTAAAATTTTCGTATCAAGAGTAGATCCTAGAATCCCATCCGTATTTTGGATCTGGAAGAGTGCTTCTTTCCAGGAGCGAGAATCTTATGATATGCTAGGAATTTTTTATGAGAATCATCCGTGCCTTAAACGTATATTAATGCCGGATAGTTGGATTGGTTGGCCCTTACGAAAAGATTACATCGTACCCGATTTTTATGAGTTACAAGATGCTTACTAAACACGAACGAGATTTAATAATGTTCCGATATTTGCTTGATTTCCGTACTCTGGTAGTTCACTTGGTTGCACTTGAATGGGATAATAATGGAACGAGCTATCGGCTCCTCCGGGGTTCGGCGAAACCTACCACATGCAAACGATAATCATGAATTATAGTTTGACTCCGTTCTAACTAAGGATGGTTCCGTCAAATAATATGCCAGGAACCAGATTCGAACTGGTGACACGAGGATTTTCAGTCCTCTGCTCTACCAACTGAGCTATCCCGGCCAATTAATTCTTCTATATGCATCCTAATAGAAAGGAGTTTTGGCTGTCAACCCGAGTACCAGATACACGTTTGGGTACCAAAACATGGAGGGGTGAAAGAGAGGAGGGAATCTTCATTAACGGAGGGGAAAAGAATCTTATAGGTTTTGTATGATATCAGCTGGTTCGGGTCGGAATGGATCGTATGATCCATTATGGCCTTTCGTATCTTTCCGACCCTTCCCATAATCGGGATCCGATGCATATCCAGATCGATAATATGCTAGTGTTATCTGAGTGACGGATTCCCTCCCAGGCTTAAGAAATCCTAAGACATTTTTTAGTAAATGGGGATAGAGGGATTTGAACCCTCACGGTTTGCAGCAGGGACCAACGGATTTTCTTTCTACCACAATTCGCATTGCTGTCAACACTAACAGTGTGGAGATGGACTCTATCTTTATTCTTGCTACTCATTGACGAGAAAGTACCGTCAAAGATAACTCCTTCATTTCTCTGACCAGTCGGTACAATATTAAGATACTAAGTATCTCGTCCGAGTCAGTCTTGGAATAGCTTCCATCGAGTCTCTGCACCTATCTCATCCTAAGAACAAGATTTGGCTCAGGATTGCCTGTCCATAAAGTCCCAGGTTTCCCTGAATTTGAAAGCTGTCATTCAGTAAGTTTCCAAACTGAAGCTCAATCTACTTAAGTCCGTAGCGTCTACCATTTCGCCATACCCCCAATCCTTGTCTCCTGCTACTTATCGAGGCAGGGATCTATCAAAAACTTAGTACTCGATCATTTAAGGGATTACACAAAATCTTACTGGCTTATCGCGATTAATCACTTAGGATTTTCCCCCGCAATACCTATTCTTCCCATCTTAATGATTCGGATGATAATTTATTCATTGATACTCTATCAATCTCCTGAATCATGCCGCGGATCCCTCCAATTGATGGATCACTCTCCATTAACAACAAAATTATTATCATCTATCCCCGGATAAATATAATAATTCAGGGCAGAATGAATTGCAATATTATATTCTATTTATTGGATCCAGAAATTACGATTGTTGCGTCTTGAATGGTGTGAAATGGTTATAGATGGGTCGAAAAAAACAGATGGTTCTGTGTAAGGGGTTGAATGTGAAAGGGAGGAACCGGTCCCAGGGATTATTACAGCATCGTCGTATTATAATGGAATAGTTATCGGTTCAATTTCGAGACACGAATTTTCCGTTCCCTTGCCTCGGTCTAGATTCCTTAGGGTCCTTCAAGGGTTCCTATGCATCCTCCCACCAGGAATAAGGGGCGATAGGCAATTGCGGAACAAAAGGGCAATCCAATGCTGGTGGATACATTTTAATAGCTTTTTAAATAAATCTTTTTATCGGGCCCGTCACCTCTAGGTTCCAAGATGTTGATTCGTGGGATTGGGATATTGGAATCGAATCAAAGGTTGGTTAATCATATGAATCAGCACTACGTGGAGTACTCGGAGCACTCTCATACTGCCCGATCCCTTAAAACTTCGTAACTTCGTAGTGAGACTAAACAGAGTTCGCACAGGGACTGAATCGGGGAGAAGCCTATGGGGGGAAACGGGCTTATCATTGACTGCTCATTGGTCTCGTCCATAAGATTTTAAATATCATCCTTAAAAATATATCATGCTTAAAAATTATAAATAGGTTACTAAGAATATTATTGTTACTCGAATTCTCAGGATCGAACTTGTTGCGTACCTCCATGCAGAAGCAAGAGTTTCCCTTATGTGACTCCTTATAACTCCCCTCGCTTTTTACTGTTGACCCCGCTGATTCGATTCTGCCAACTCTGCTGACCCTGCTGCACCCGATCCCAATCTGTTGCTTCTACATGATCAAAGGCGCTTAATTTCGTGTAGAGAGTACCTTTTTAGTGAAGTCCTTGTCTTTTGGGCAGAGGGCCAAGTCTTTCCCGTTGCTTCGTGGAGGACCCGGTGGAAGCTCCGTATAGAAACCGCGGGACAAAATTTTTATTACAAATTGTCACAGTATACCTAGTACACCACTCTAATCTGCAACCTAGTGGCTAGGAGCTCAATAATTTTTGATGGAACCAATTGTTTGAGCGAGTACCTTTAAGGGCTTATTTCTCAGTACTTTCGGATAAGAAGTCGTGATTAGTCTCTGTAGAATCTTCTTCATTGTTATTAATCTTCATAAGTATTAATCGGTTTTTTTTACATATCTCTAATCAAATTGCCTATTCATACAATGGATGAATATAGAGAAGGAGCTGGCGGTGTGTAATGATGTAAAAGTACTATAAATTGGATGGGTGAAAGGGGTATAAGTTTTTATGGTGCTCCGAATGGTAAATCGCCGCAACCCATCACACCCCTTCTAGTCACGTACCGGTTCACTCCGTTTCTACCAGGGCCTTCACCATCGAGAGCTACAACATATTCTCTTTCTTCCATCCGTAGACTCGCAGAGATGTAAGCAATTTTTTTGGGTATCATGAAACTTCAAATGCTTCAGTTCCTTCAGGAGTCTGAGATCTCATGAAGTGGCTATTCGAGGCATTAGTAGGTAGATGAACCGGCGTCTGAACCCACTCCATGATCCTTAGCCCGCCATAATGCGTCGGAGGTAATGATTATGAAACCCCGGGTTCTTTCTATGCTGTAAATGGGCCTGTTCCGTACTCCACACGTCGGTTCGTCACCTGATACAATCTCTTCAAGCACTGAACACTGCTTCATTTTCCCATGCCACCACCAATTACAAATGAAGATCCTGATACTGATAGATTTACAACCCGATCTTATTCACGATCAATATGTTATTATTCTTTGAAACACTCGCATAGATAAAGAAGGAACTTTAAGTAACCTTAAGTTAAGGAAATATAAATATTACTGGAATCCCGTAGTTTTGCGGAACTAGCAAGTTGAAGAAAGAGCCGGGATGACAAGAGAGAGGTAGAGAGAGAGGGAACATTAAGTGGAGGGAAGAAAGAGGAGAAGAGTGGAAGGGAAAGGAAGCGAGAGATGAATGAATAAAAAAAAGGGAAAATTATTTTTATGTCTCGTTACCGAGGGCCCCGTCTTAGACTAATACGCCGTTTGGGAAACTTACCGGGACTAACGAAGAAGTCCCCGAAATCAGAAGGGATTGGCAGCGATCAACCCGTATCAAAGAAAATATCTCAATATTGTATTCGTCTGGAAGCTAAACAACGATTGCGGTTAAATTATGGATTGACAGAACGACAGTTACTCAAGTATGTTCGTATCGCCAGGAGGGCTAGAGGGTCGACGGGTCAGGTTTCATTGCAATTGCTCGAAATGCGTTTGGATAACATTATTTTTCGATTGGGTATGTCTCCCACCATTCCCGGAGCCAGACAATTAGTAAACCATAGACACATTCTAGTCAACGATCGTGTAGTGGATATACCGAGCTACTGTTGCGGACCGAATGATATTATTACTGTTAGGGATCGGAAGAACTCTCAAGATCTGATTAGGAAGAACATGGAATCCTCCTATGAGAGTGAAATACCAAACCATTTAAGCCTATCTCTTTCAGAGTCTGATAAACTTAAAGGTTTTGTTAATCGAATAATTGATCGTGAATCCATAGGTTTGGAAGTAAATGAATTGCTAATTGTAGAATACTATTCTCGTCAAGCCTAGATTGTTAAAACACTTAGCTTACTCAATCCCCGATTTCTGCTCTAGTATTAGTAGAACCAATCATGACCAAGTATTCCTCTCCCCATCCATTATTCATGACATGCTTCATTGGGGTTACGAGGTGCTGATGTGGATTCTAATCCGTTTACTCAAGCATTTATCACGAATTCTTTTCCCAATTCTCACGACTCTTCCGGATGATAAAGAATTGGTAGTTGCATCTTCAACCTACTAATCCGAACCATCAGATTCTTCGTTGCAACGTAATTGTAATAGTGAGGTACGGAAAGAGAGGGATTCGAACCCTCGGTAAACACTAAGTTTACATAGCATTTCCAGTGCTACACCTTAAACCGCTCGGCCATCCTTCCAGTGAATCTCGTTAGTAATTCTAGAAAGGGAGGATCGGAAGCGCAACTCCGTTCCAACCAAAAATACTAATTCTTGCAGATACAACAGTTTCATCTTCGGCACAAAAAGCAAGCAATCAATATACTTATTAAGTCAAACATGGTTTTCTTCTTAGTGATAATTACTCATTAATCTTGAATAGTGTACGAAACGATCTCGTAAAGACGCATATGATATTACGTAACATATACTGTTATATGATATATATATATATATAGATAGATATATATAGATAGATATATACATATCTACATATCTACATATCTGTTCCCATGTGTTACTGGGACGATTACTCTGTAAGTACCGTTCCAGAGGATATATCCTCTACCACAAACTGTGTCTCCTGTACAAAAATTGTTTCGTGATAAGGAAGAGGGTAAATGTGAATGGAAAAAATAGTTTGGGGAGAGGGATAAGGAAAGGAATAAAGGAGCAATGGAGAAAAAAAAAAAATAATAATAATAGTATTAATTTCCAATCGATCATGCCTAGATCTCAGAGGAATGATAACTCTATCGATAAGACTTTCACAATCGTAGCAGATATATTATTGCGTGTCATGCCTACGACTCAGGGAGAGAAAGAAGCATCTGTTTACTATCGGGATGGTGCGATCCTAGCAATTAAATCAGACGGCTCAATCTTAAGTTCATTGGGTAAATTTTTGATTATGTAAGAATCACGCTCGGTGAAGGTGCGTTTTGTTAAATAAAACAATTCCTTCCATCGTGTATCCTCGATTGATGCGGCCCCGGATGCTCAAATCTCTCAGGGATTCTAGTGTCAAGCAAAGGGTTGAACCCGCATCCCTCCGACTAGGGGTAGGCACAGGGGAGAGGCGCTACGTGTAGAAACCGACAACACAAAGACTTCGTTATTATTCGTATTCCCAAGTATATGTTTCTGTGACGACCAATAGTAGTGATTGGGACAACAAATTCCATCCCGTTTGTGTTTTGGATACCCATAAAATCATCGGAGATTGTCGGAGTAGCCGATCCCCACAGGAACGGAGCGTTGAGAATGAATAAACTGTTGAATCTTCCACTTATGATGCATACCCATTCTCATTTTTATTTTTCAGGGAGATTGATAGTGGGGATGGCTAGGGATTAATTGCTGAGAAACACTAGCCCCTGCCAGTTTGTAGTGGTGGAGTAAAAATTACTTCGGAATCGTGAAGATTTCCCCACACATTCTTCAGGAGTAGCCGTATGAGGTGAGAATCTCACGTACGGTTCTGAAACGGAGGTTAATTAACCGACCGTAACGAATGTCAGCTCAATCTGAGGGAGAATACGCGGAAGCTTCACAAAATTATTATAAGGCTATGCGCCTAGAAATCGATCCTTACGATCGTAGTTATATACTTTATAACATAGGTCTTATTCATACAAGTAATGGGGAACACGCCAAGGCTTCGGAATATTATTCCCAAGCATTGGAACGCAACCCTTCTCTACCACAAGCTTTCAATAACATGGCCGTAATCTGTCATTACGTGCGACTATCTGTACTATGGGATTAATTGGTTTAGTACCACCGAATAGAGAGCTTTCTACACAGACACCATCGCAAGATGGAAAAGATTTGATTAGCCGTGGAAAATAACCTTTCATGGAACTCGAGCATGGAGGGGAATCAAAGCTTGTGTATCCCATGGATAAAAATTGAATTGGTAAAAGAAGCACCGTAAAGATCCATTATTGAAGACTCGGGTTGATACAATAGTAGTTGCCTAATAAGGAATTGGTTCATGTAATGGAATGGATTCCGAAATGGATGATAAAGCAACGGTGTAGGATCGAATCCTAAAGGATAGTAGGATTAGAAGAATCTACATATTGAAGTAAGATAGTTACCTCTTGCCTCTCCATAGTGGAGGGGGATATTATAAGGAGGAGGTACCATCCATCCTTCAAGGGGTCGGAGGATAGACCATATTCCATCCAGTTCGAGATGGAAGTATTAAACTATGTCGCTAACTATTCCTAGTGTTTCAATTGATTGGAAAAATAAAAAAGGATATAGATACATCAATAGAGAATAAATTAATGAACGGAAGAGCGAATTGTCATTAAAAGTGAGAAACCTAGATTGATAAAAATAGTTATTTGAGCCGTATGAGGTAGGAAACTCTCAAGTACGGTTCCAAGGGAAGGGATTTTTGTAAATTGGCCTATCCCGACCGAGGAGAACAGGCCATTCAAAAAGGGGATCCCGAAACTTCAGAAGCATGGTTCGACCAGGCTGCTGAGTATTGGAGGCAAGCAATAGCACTTGCTCCCAGTAATTACATCGAAGCACAGAATTGGTTGAGAATCACGGGACGTTCCAGGGAGTAGGGATATAGTAATAGGAACATATGCTTTTATTGGATCAGACTTTTATTAAGGATCGAAAATATATTTGTATGGGATTGAGGATATTTGTTTGGATGGGGGTATTGATAAGTAGGAGGGAGAGACTCATCCCGTCGAACTGAGATCGGATCCATAATGGGTCCATCAGGCACTTATAAGTTGTGTAATAATAGGTTTGAATGCCTACCCAGATGACTCCTCTATCATAGTCGTCCCAGTCACAGACTGTTGAGGAGGGAAAAATCTCATAGAAAGATCCCTCAGAAGTTTCTTATTCATTGTTGGTGGGTCGTTGCTATCCCCTGTTCCGAGATAGGAGAATCTTGATGACTATTCGTTCACCGGAAACAGAAGTTAAGATTGTGGTCGAGAGGGATCCTGTAAAAACTTCCTTCGAAAAATGGGCTCAACCTGGACATTTTTCAGGAGCTTTAGCAAAAGGTCCTAATACTACCACTTGGATTTGGAATTTACATGCTGATGCTCATGATTTTGATAGCCATACCAATGATTTGGAAGAGATTTCTCGCAAAGTCTTCAGTGCTCACTTTGGTCAACTCAGTATTATTTTCATTTGGCTGAGCGGTATGTATTTCCACGGAGCCCGCTTCTCCAATTACGAGGCATGGCTAAGCGATCCCACTCATATCAAACCCAGTGCTCAAGTGGTTTGGCCAATAGTGGGTCAGGAGATTCTCAACGGAGATGTAGGTGGTGGTTTCCAAGGTATACAAATCACTTCAGGTTTCTTCCAAATCTGGCGAGCATCCGGAATAACTAATGAATTGCAGTTATATTGTACCGCGATTGGTGCATTAATATTTGCGGCACTAATGCTCTTTGCTGGTTGGTTTCATTATCACAAAGCTGCTCCAAAACTGGCTTGGTTCCAAGATGTGGAATCTATGCTGAATCACCATTTGGCGGGTCTATTGGGTCTGGGATCTCTGGGCTGGGCAGGACATCAAGTGCATGTTTCTCTGCCTATTAACCAACTCTTAGATGCCGGGGTCGATCCCAGGGAAATTCCTCTCCCTCATGAATTTATTCTGAATCGTGATCTACTCGCTCAATTGTATCCTAGTTTTGATAAAGGATTAATACCATTCTTTACATTGAATTGGTCCGAATACTCAGATTCTTTAACCTTCCGCGGGGGGCTTAATCCTGTCACAGGAGGTTTGTGGCTAACTGATACTGCGCACCATCATTTAGCTATAGCCGTTCTTTTCTTGATAGCCGGTCACATGTATAGAACAAATTGGGGCATTGGGCACAGTACAAAAGAGATTTTGGAAGCTCATAAAGGTCCATTCACAGGCGAAGGTCACAAAGGTCTCTATGAAATTCTAACCACTTCTTGGCATGCTCAATTATCCATTAACTTAGCTATGCTAGGTTCCCTAACCATTATAGTGGCTCATCACATGTATTCGATGCCTCCCTATCCATATTTAGCAATTGATTATGGTACACAATTATCTTTATTCACGCATCACATGTGGATCGGTGGTTTTCTTATAGTTGGAGCTGCCGCGCATGCGGCTATCTTTATGGTGAGAGATTATGATCCAACCACTCAGTATGATAATCTGCTAGACCGTGTTATTCGACATCGTGATGCGATCATCTCGCACCTAAATTGGGTGTGTATTTTCTTGGGCTTCCACAGTTTCGGCTTGTACATCCACAACGATACCATGAGTGCTTTGGGACGTCCCCAAGATATGTTCACGGATACTGCTATACAATTACAACCCGTATTTGCCCAATGGGTGCAAAATACTCATGCTTTTGCTCCCGGTTCAACAGCACCCAATGCAGCAGCAAGTACTAGTTTAGCCTGGGGAGGTGGTGATTTAATAGCAGTGGGCGGCAAAGTAGCTATGTTACCGATCTCATTGGGAACAGCAGATTTTTTGGTGCACCATATTCATGCATTCACTATCCACGTGACCGTATTAATATTACTGAAAGGTGTTCTATTCGCACGGAGCTCGCGTCTAATACCTGATAAAGCTAATCTTGGTTTTCGTTTCCCCTGTGACGGACCTGGTAGGGGAGGAACGTGTCAAGTATCTGCTTGGGATCATGTTTTTCTAGGATTGTTCTGGATGTATAATTCTATCTCGGTGGTGATATTTCATTTCAGCTGGAAAATGCAGTCCGATGTTTGGGGTAGTGTAAGTGATCAAGGAGTAGTCAGCCACATTACTGGGGGAAATTTTGCCCAAAGTTCAACAACTATTAATGGATGGCTTCGTGATTTCTTATGGGCGCAGGCTTCCCAAGTAATTCAATCTTATGGTTCTTCATTATCTGCGTATGGTATCTTATTCCTGGGTGCTCATTTTGTTTGGGCTTTCAGTTTGATGTTCTTATTCAGTGGTCGTGGGTACTGGCAAGAACTTATTGAATCAATTGTTTGGGCTCACAACAAATTAAGAGTCGCTCCTGCTATCCAGCCTCGGGCCTTGAGTATCATACAGGGACGTGCTGTGGGAGTAGCTCATTACCTTCTGGGTGGGATTGCCACAACATGGGCATTCTTCCTAGCAAGAATCATTGCAGTGGGTTAATGGCTGGGAGGATTTGAAAAGCATTACGGCATCAAGATTTCCAAGGTTTAGCCAGGGTCTAGCTCAAGACCCAACTACTCGTCGTATTTGGTTTGGTATCGCCACCGCACACGACTTCGAAAGTCACGATGATATTACTGAGGAGCGTCTCTATCAAAAAATTTTTGCTTCTCACTTTGGTCAGTTAGCTATAATATTTCTCTGGACCTCCGGCAATCTGTTCCATGTAGCCTGGCAGGGTAATTTTGAGGCATGGGTACAGGATCCTCTACATGTAAGACCCATTGCTCATGCGATCTGGGATCCCCATTTCGGTCAACCAGCTGTAGAGGCTTATACCCGAGGGGGTGCCCCGGGCCCAGTAAACATTGCTTATTCCGGTGTTTACCAATGGTGGTACACAATTGGTTTACGTACCAATCAGGATCTTTACAACGGGTCCATTTTCTTGTTAATTCTCTCCGCTCTGTTTCTAATCGCGGGTTGGTTGCATCTACAACCCAAATGGAAACCTGGTCTTTCTTGGTTCAAAAATGCTGAATCTCGTTTGAATCATCATTTATCAGGACTTTTTGGGGTAAGTTCTCTAGCCTGGACGGGACATTTGGTTCATGTTGCCATTCCTGAATCGAGAGGTGAACATGTGAGGTGGGATAATTTGCTAACTACGCTGCCACATCCCCAAGGTTTAGGGCCATTCTTTTCAGGTCAATGGGGTGTTTATGCGCAAAATCCGGACTCCATAAATCACTCCTTCGGTACTGCTCAAGGAACAGGTACTGCTATCTTAACTTTTATTGGAGGATTCCATCCACAAACGCAGAGTCTATGGTTAACCGATATTGCACATCACCATTTAGCTATTGCAGTTGTTTTTATAATTGCTGGTCATATGTATAGGACCAACTTCGGAATTGGGCACAGTATGAAAGAGATTCTGGAAGCACATATCCCCCCAGGAGGTGGATTGGGACGTGGACATAAAGGTCTCTATGACACAGTTAATAATTCTCTCCACTTCCAATTAGGCCTTGCTCTCGCTGCTCTGGGGGTAATCACTTCTTTGGTAGCTCAACACATGTATTCCTTACCAGCTTATGCATTCATAGCACAGGATTTCACTACCCAGGCTGCATTATACACGCATCATCAATACATTGCTGGATTTCTCATGACAGGCGCTTTCGCTCATGGAGCCATATTCTTTGTTAGGGATTATGACCCGGAACGAAATAGAGATAATGTATTGGCTAGAATGCTAGAACATAAAGAAGCTATAATCTCTCATTTGAGTTGGGCCAGTTTATTCCTAGGCTTCCACACCTTAGGTCTCTATGTCCATAACGATGTTGCATTAGCCTTTGGTACTCCGGAGAAACAGATTCTGATTGAACCTGTATTTGCTCAATGGATACAATCTGCCCACGGGAAAACTTTGTATGGTTTTGACGTACTTCTATCCTCAGCCGATAGCCCAGCTTTCAGTGCTGGTCAGAGCCTATGGTTGCCCGGGTGGTTAGAAGCTATTAATAGTAATAGCAACTCACTATTTCTAACAATCGGCCCTGGGGACTTCTTGGTTCACCACGCTATTGCTTTGGGTTTACATACAACTACGCTAATCTTAGTTAAAGGTGCATTAGATGCGCGTGGATCCAAACTAATGCCGGATAAGAAAGAATTCGGTTATAGTTTTCCCTGCGATGGGCCGGGTCGAGGTGGTACTTGCGATATATCGGCATGGGATGCTTTCTATTTGGCAGTATTCTGGATGTTAAATACTATTGGTTGGGTTACATTCTACTGGCACTGGAAACATATAACTCTGTGGCAAGGAAATGTGGCTCAATTTAATGAGTCTTCCACTTATTTAATGGGATGGCTAAGAGATTATTTATGGTTAAATTCTTCGCAACTCATTAATGGGTATAATCCTTTCGGCATGAACAGTCTATCCGTTTGGGCATGGATGTTTCTATTTGGGCATCTCGTTTGGGCCACTGGCTTCATGTTTCTCATTTCTTGGCGCGGGTACTGGCAGGAACCGATCGAAACTTTAGCTTGGGCTCATGAACGTACACCTTTAGCTAATTCAGTACGCTGGAAAGATAAACCAGTAGCTCTTTCTATCGTTCAAGCACGACTAGTAGGATTAGCTCACTTTTCCGTAGGTTACATATTCACCTATGCAGCCTTCTTAATCGCTTCCACATCAGGAAAATTTGGTTAATGCTTCTGACGGTGGTAGGATCGGACAGAAGGAATAGGTTAGGCCTATCTCTAAAAAAACAACTAAGGTAGGCTTAATCTATTCTTAGTCCGGTAAGTCCGATCCGGCGTAGACTGATGGAGGAGTAAATAGAAGAGTAGGGTAATTTTAGTAGAGTAAAGCTTCGCGCTTTACGGATAGATCATTCTCTAAACATTGAGTCAAATCATTATTTCAAAACTTCCGAGCGTGACATTATGGCGAAGAAGAGTCTTATTGAGAGGGAAAGGAAGAGGCAAAGATTGGTATGGAAATATCACTCCATTCGCCAATCGTTGAAGGAAGATCTGAATAAGGCTTTATCGCCGGATGAGAAATCGAAGATTCATGAGAAACTACAATCGTTACCTCGTGACAGCGCACCCACGCGTCTTCATCGTCGTTGCTCCGCGACAGGAAGACCCAGATCCAACTATCAGGATTTCGGTCTCTCCAGACACGTACTTCGCGAAATGGCACACGCTTGTTTATTACCCGGAGTAACAAAATCAAGTTGGTAAAATTCGTGTTTGTGCAAGTAGAAGCAGTTGCCAATGGTAATGGATACCCCACAAAATTAAAACATTCGATGCAATTATTAAACCTAGTTAGTATAATAATTGCATCGGCTGAATTAATAGCGGATTAGTAGCGCGGGGTAGAGCAGTTTGGTAGCTCGCAAGGCTCATAACCTTGAGGTCATGGGTTCAAATCCCTTCTCCGCAAATAGGGACAGACGAAATTAATAGGAATAGATTTCTTGTTATTTATTCGTTGCTACCTCTATTCGATCCATCGATTGGTCGATCAAATGATTCTTAATTACTCACGCGTTCGATCCTTTTTATTAAAATTATATCTCTGTTTATCGGGCACGAATAGCGTTTAAACTATTCGGGGAATAAACTAAGTTGCATGGGTACGAGCAGAGGCCACTGTTCAAATAAACTTGATTATCTTGATTTATTTCACGATATATTGAATCCCAGGGATAAATTTATCAAACACTCGAATCGAATGTTTCCAATGAAACGAGAACCATTACGCTGACACCACTTATTAGGTTTATCATTCCGATGATCCCTTCTCGCTCCTTCAGACAATTCTCTCAATGACAAGGGTGAATAGTTGGCATTATTACTACTAACTCGTCGTTTCAATCACCAAGAGGTTTAAGTATTGGGGAGCACTAGTTTGGGAAAGTATCGTACCCTACTGTCCCATCGGTAATAGGATTCTCCGACGACCTCGTCTCCTACCCGAGAAGCTGTCTCCTGCGGAAGAGGCCCCGTGAGATTGATGATCCGGTTCAGCGTGTTGCATACGGTTAAAGGACCTTCCTCCTGGGTCCCGAAACGACCAAGCAATTTAATCACGCTATTTACATTCTCATCCTGCCGGGATAGATCTTCCCTAATAGCACGCAGATCTTCCCTAATAGCACGCAGAGCTTCTTTTATTGTCTGCTGGTCCTCCTTAATCGCTCGTTGGTTCTCTAGTAAAACATCTATAGTGGTCAAGGTTCTTAGTTTACGGGAGATGACTTCTAAATCGGCATGGAGTCGGTTTAACGCATCCGCATCATTCCTCGAAGAGAGGGTTAGTCCGAGTATGAGGGATCTTATCATGTCGATATGAGCATTGCATTTGTTCGACGCCTCTACAGCCTGCTATCTAAACTCCTTTGTCTCGAATAAAACATTGTTACAAACTTGTAGCAAGGGTTCGATATCAGTGATTTCTCCCTGTGTGCGTTGGCGAGTGAAGAATACCCCTGTTGTTTCACTGACATCCACATCCTTCACTAGATAAATGAGGGTAAGTTGTATAACTAGTTGGTTCGCATACAGGGAGAGAGTGAGGTCTGACAGTGGGCTTACATCCATCCTCTCCATAAGGTCGATCATCTTGTGATTAGCAAGTACAAGCGCCCCCTGAAATTCATCATTGGCCTTATTCTCCAGCAGGGAGCGTCAAAGATATTGTCTAAGATCTTCTAACGGACTGATAAGGGATTGCGGAAGATACTCGTTACTGTTATCAGGATCATTTGTGTATCGGATGCTCATCTTATTAACCTCCGGTATATTGAGAGCACTAATATCGTTTCGTTAGGCAGATGCTTCGCTTCCTTGGCGCCTCTCATATTGTTAGGCAGAATCCTGCCATATGACTCTACTGTGGGCCTTTATTCGATACTATAGTGCGACAAAGACGAAACTTAACCCTTTTCTTGAATCCGAATAAGAAAGGAACAAAGCAAGAGAAGGAAGGGAAACACGTCGGACTGATTTACTGGAGACCGAAGGCTGAATTCACGGATAACATATCTCGGGTGGGAGGATGTGTGTAGGGCGTGTAGGGTGTGTAGGCCCAAAGAGGATTCCGCGCACTCCGAAATAAAAGAAAAAAAAAATTTATCTCGCGAATTATGGAAAACCAGCCTTAGGCCCTACACAACCTACACTACCTACACCAACTAAACCTCTCTATTCAGTCTTTACTCTCTACGAACATGCTTACACCGATAAAATCTTGACTAGCTTTGGAGAGTATCTTGTTCAGCGCGTCGACCATCCCCGATTTCCCCGACTTAAGGTCCGAAAAAACCAGTAAATCATCGTTCTCTAGGCTGATGGGCCAACCCAAACCATTTAGTATTAATCCTTCTGTAACGGCCATTAAAAGTACTAACTCGTGGGATGTAAAGGTCCGGGATGACATCAATCCCGCGTGGTAATTACTTCCCTTTCTTCCCTGATTGCTCTCATCCCCACCGCCATAGTAAGGTAGTTTCTTCGTAGGCAAATATATTCTCCTGCGCCCCCGATGTCCCCAAGGAATTTGGCTAATTCGACGACTATAGGATGTTGTACAGCCCGATGGAGGCAAATTTCCGAATCGTCTCCGGTTAAATCATCCTTGCGTGCCATAATAGCTTTCCGAATAGCCCCATTACCTTTAAGCTGGCACCATTCAAGCCCGCATAGAAGATGGTTTTGAGTAGAGGCTTGGGTATACCATGATCCCACTTGTTCATGACGAATCCCCAAAAGTTACCCGAACGATATGCATCCCAAGTATTAGGAGCCCTGTTGGGTCCCATGAGTCCGGTAAAGATACCAGTGTGGCAGGCCATCATATCAAACTCTTCTATCCATAAACCCTCGGGAAGAGCGATCCTTTAAAAGACCTCTTTGATAACGCTCTTACATTCCCTCTTGATATTGGCGATGGAAGCTAGACTCTCCCCTGACCTGGGTTTAATCCTTGGATATCCCTGGGATTCCTCGTAAGATTCCGCAAACAGAGCCCCTATTGGATGGACACCTTCTCCGGTAGTAGGGGGTATCTCCGGGGAGGAACAGACGGAACAGTATGTAACACATCCGTATAATATCACTCTCCCTCGTTTTCAGGGACAAAAGCAGGTTCGGATATCTCCCGGGTAGAGCCTTAAGGGTTTGGACGCAAGTCTCCATCTCTTCCGCCTGAGGATATGGGTCATCCACCATTGTGGTGGATAGAGACAGATGAGAGGGAAAGAATCAGACTTTTATCATAGATAACCCGCATTTCGAAGCGATTATTAAAGGTGGATTTACCCGTGGCGCCTGATCCCCACAGGTAGAGACAGATCTGTTCCTTGTTGTTCTGAGTAAAGAGTAACTTAAGGAAGGCTCTGATAACGTTTAATTTTAATTTATCGCCATTCGTCAGATCGAATAAAAACTCCTTCTGGATGGGAGTTAATTTAGTTTATTTGTAGAGGGGAATGTTGCAACGGGAGAAGAGCCAGAACCCGGGGAGAGGAGGCACGATTGCGTAATCATCCTCCTTGTACTCCAGAAACCCATTCACAAAGTGAAGACCATTTACCGACTTGGGCTCGCAGTGCAGCTTACCCTTCAGGTTGTCTTCCATCAGCTTGCGAAACCCCAGGGTCGACATCTTACGAGCCTGCTCTGGGGCGTAGTCCATTTTTAGGGTATCTATCTCGTTTCCAATATCATTAAGCAGCTCAAACAAAGAACCCTCTTCGAACGTCCAATAAACCTCCGTCTTATAATGCCGCGAGTACCAGGCTCTCTAGGCCTTCATATTTCTGATTGCCGATACTCAGAGGCTCCCGTTCTCGTACTCTCTTAGCCAGGTCTTCCAGCTTGGGCTCATCAAAGGACGGTTCACAAAGATATGCTGCCTGCATCCTCAACGTCTCTTCGCTAAGAGAAGGATTCTTCATGACTTGTTGGTAAAGTGCGTTCCATCGACTCCCCTCAGGTATAGGGCATGCAATCTCTATTTGTTCAACCCAGAGACGAGCTCGAACGCACCTGTAAGCAATCCTAACTCTGATAGAGGGATCCATTCGATAACTTTTTTCCCACTCCCCCGAGGGTCATTCGCTTATTTGAGCACGGGGAGAATACTCGATGGGGACTCCGCATGCGAAGTGCGTTGCCTTGGCGACTGGGAAAAGGAGCCTACCCCAGATATGTAATCCACCCGATGGTGTTTGTTCCAGACTACACTTATAGGACAACCCAAACATTGCCTCTTCAAGGAGGCCTGCCATCATAGGCATATCCATGTCTATGATAGCGACCCCATTTGGTAAGCTACTCAGTTCCAACCCTAAAGAATCACAGTCATCTGGCATATAAAGGTGATTCTTATCCAGATTATTTAGAGTCAAGGGTTCTTGCTCCCTATTCAGCCTCCTCTTTCCCCTCTGACGGAATATGCGGCATCCATTTGCAACAAGCTCGGTAAGCACGTTATACTCTACTGGTGTTAGGGCCACCCAGCTATACTTACTAACTCTTGATGGATATACTCCCATAGGTTTATAATCCTCCTATATAAATGGGTTCCTTTCACTATAGTGCGTCCAAGTCTTACACCTGGACGCACACTAAGAGCTTCCCCTCCTCTACCTCTATATCCTTTGGGAGGGAAATTCTTACTACCTCAGGGTTATCTGGAACCCTCTTACTTTTAAACGTTAGCTGGCGGTCCTTAAACAACATGTTTTGGAAAGCCCGCTTATTACCCACCCGCACTCTCTGCAATTCCGGTTCACATTCCTTAAATGTTTTTTATCCCGTAATTATTTCACCGGGAGCCCCTTTAACTCAGTGGTAGAGTAACGCCATGGTAAGGCGTGAGCCATCGGTTCAAATCCGATAGGGGGCTGCTGAAACTATTTATTTTTCTTCACCCCCAAGGATAAATTTCTGAATTCGAGCCATATTTGGTGGGAATATCGAGTGATTCAAACGATTATTCTATCGAGCAGACGCATTCACTACCTGATCCTGGATCAATAGGAGTATAGGGTGGGGCGGAAGGCCGATAGGATAAATAATAATAGGTAAACATAACTTATAGTGAGTTCTACGAGTTGGCTATTCTAATAGCTGAATCGACTAAAGATTCTTGACCCTACTACTCATCCTCCATCCCACGATAATCGGGATGAATTTCCATGTATCAAAGAGAGATTCACGATTGAAGGTAAAAACTCCATCCAATACTTTCAATATTGATTCTGTATTTGTAGAATGGATGTAAAGAAATGCAAAAAAATAACCAAGGAAATAATTTGAGTCCCTTTTCCAATGAACTTCAAATCTCTTTTTGCTCCCCTACTTCGTTTCCATCGAATAGGGTACCCTAACGAATGGGGAGAGAGAGAAAACGTTGATCCACCTTATAGGAATGATTGGATCACTAATTTATATCAAACATTTATATCTTTGCATGTTTCTGATCGATAGTACCGCAGGGGGATCTCTAGAGACGAGTATCAGTCTTGATAGACAATTACTTGTAAGGAATGAAGAGGGATTTTTAATCTCTATTCTGATCCATCATCCCCTGATGAAAGGGATACTTATAAATGGTTAAAACAGCTGAATGGGGGGATTATTATGACTATAGCCATTGGAAAGTCTTCCAAAGAACCAAAAGATTTATTTGATACCATAGATGACTGGCTAAGGAGAGACCGTTTCGTATTTGTGGGTTGGTCTGGCTTATTGCTCTTCCCCTGCGCCTACTTCGCGCTAGGCGGTTGGTTCACAGGTACAACCTTTGTCACCTCATGGTACACCCATGGATTAGCTAGTTCTTATTTGGAAGGTTGTAACTTTTTGACGGCTGCAGTATCCACTCCTGCAAATAGTTTGGCACATTCTTTGCTCCTACTATGGGGTCCTGAGGCACAAGGAGATTTCACTCGTTGGTGTCAATTGGGTGGTTTATGGACGTTCGTTGCTTTTCACGGTTCTTTTAGTTTAATAGGCTTCATGTTACGCCAATTCGAACTTGCTCGATCCGTACAATTACGCCCCTATAACGCAATTGCATTCTCTGGTCCAATTGCAGTTTTTGTTTCTGTATTCTTGATTTATCCCTTAGGACAATCTGGTTGGTTTTTTGCGCCGAGTTTCGGTGTGGCAGCTATCTTTCGATTCATCTTATTCTTCCAAGGTTTCCATAACTGGACTCTGAACCCGTTTCATATGATGGGAGTTGCTGGGGTGCTAGGTGCTGCTCTTTTATGTGCCATCCATGGTGCTACGGTAGAGAATACTCTGTTCGAGGATGGTGATGGTGCAAATACATTTCGTGCCTTCAACCCAACCCAGTCCGAAGAGACTTATTCGATGGTAACTGCTAACCGCTTCTGGTCCCAAATCTTTGGTGTTGCTTTTTCCAACAAACGTTGGTTACACTTCTTCATGCTCTTCGTTCCAGTGACTGGTTTATGGATGAGTGCCATTGGCGTGATCGGTCTAGCCTTGAACTTGCGTGCATATGACTTTGTTTCTCAAGAAATTCGTGCAGCAGAAGATCCTGAATTTGAGACTTTCTATACCAAGAATATCCTTCTGAACGAGGGTATTCGCGCTTGGATGGCAGCTCAGGATCAGCCTCATGAAAACCTTGTATTCCCTGAGGAGGTTCTACCCCGTGGAAACGCTCTTTAATGGAACTCTGGCTCTGGGCGGTCGTGATCAAGAAACCACAGGTTTTGCTTGGTGGGCCGGTAATGCTCGACTCATTAATTTGTCTGGTAAATTACTTGGTGCCCATGTAGCGCATGCTGGGTTGATTGTATTTTGGGCTGGATCAATGAACTTATTTGAAGTGGCCCATTTTGTTCCGGAGAAGCCTATGTACGAACAGGGATTGATTCTACTTCCCCATCTAGCTACTCTGGGTTGGGGAGTAGGCCCCGGTGGAGAGGTCGTAGATACTTTTCCATACTTCGTATCTGGGGTACTTCACTTAATATCCTCTGCAGTCTTAGGTTTCGGTGGTATCTATCACGCACTTATCGGCCCGGAGACTTTGGAGGAATCCTTTCCATTCTTCGGTTACGCATGGAAGGATAAGAACAAAATGACTACTATTCTAGGTATTCATTTAATCCTTTTAGGTGCTGGTGCTTTTCTTCTAGTGTTCAAAGCTCTGTATTTTGGAGGTGTCTATGACACATGGGCACCGGGGGGTGGAGATGTTAGAAGGATCGCGAATCTCACCCTTAGTCCAAGTGTTATTTTTGGCTATCTACTTAAATCTCCGTTTGGTGGAGAAGGATGGATCGTTAGTGTAGACGATTTGGAAGATATAATAGGAGGCCATGTTTGGTTGGGATCCATTTGTATCCTCGGCGGAATATGGCACATTTTGACCAAACCATTTGCCTGGGCTCGACGGGCTTTCGTTTGGTCCGGGGAAGCTTATCTATCTTACAGCCTAGCAGCTCTTTCTGTTTTTGGGTTTATCGCTTGTTGCTTCGCATGGTTCAACAATACGGCTTATCCTAGTGAATTCTATGGTCCCACCGGTCCAGAAGCTTCGCAAGCGCAAGCATTTACTTTCCTTATTAGGGACCAACGCCTCGGGGCCAATATAGGTTCTGCTCAGGGACCCACAGGGTTGGGTAAATATCTCATGCGTTCCCCCACAGGAGAAATAATCTTTGGAGGAGAAACGATGCGTTTCTGGGATCTCCGTGCTCCGTGGTTGGAACCCTTAAGAGGTCCCAATGGTTTGGATCTGAGCAGATTGAGGAAGGATATTCAGCCCTGGCAAGAGCGCCGTTCGGCAGAATATATGACTCACGCTCCTTTGGGTTCTCTGAATTCCGTGGGCGGAGTTGCTACTGAGATAAATGCTGTCAATTATGTCTCTCCCCGAAGCTGGTTAGCCACTTCTCACTTCGTTCTAGGTTTCTTCTTCTTCGTGGGTCATTTGTGGCATGCGGGAAGAGCTCGTGCAGCTGCAGCTGGATTCGAGAAAGGAATCGATCGTGATACCGAACCCGTGCTTTCTATGACACCCCTGAATTAGAGATGAGAGGTCGGACATCCCCTTTATTAGCTCGGCCCACCCAGCCGAGCCAATGGAGTGGTATCTGACCGGAATGAAGCAGAATCCGTACTAAGGGGAGAGAGAGGGATTCGAACCCTCGATAGTAATCAAAAACTATGCCAGTTTTCAAGACTGGAGCCATAAACCGCTCGGCCACCTCTCCGAAAAGCACCCTTTATTCAGGATACAGAATAAGAGTTATTTTCGGTAGTGCAGGTACACCAGTATTAACTCATATCCGTGTCGTGGAAGTATATTCCTGGCGCAGAATCCATAATTTTATTAAGTATTCTGCAAATTGATTCCCGCATTTCGGATCGTGAGTGGGCAATCATTTGAGTGAGATAACGGAAAACTACTTCTTTTCGAGCAAGGCATTAATTCATATCACAGGCTGATCGTGGATGCGAAACAACGAACAGGAAGCAGGTTCATTCGATACTAACTACAATGTTTGAGCCGGTGAGGATATTACTGGATAGGAATTGGATGGTATAATCCTTTCATCTTAGAAGCTCGGAGAGTCACAATTATGACTATTGCTTTTCAACTGTCCGTATTTGCATTAATTGCGATTTCATTTCTCCTGGTGATCGGAGTTCCTGTTGTGCTCGCCTCTCCAGATGGTTGGTCAAGTAACAAAAATATTGTATTTTCGGGTGCTTCATTATGGATTGTACTAGTTTTACTGGTAGGCATACTTAATTCATTCATATCCTAGAAGGATCCGCGGTACCGAACACGCTGCAATTCTCCCTCCCTCACTTCACTGTCCCAAGCTTCGAGTTAAAAATGCGTTTCATGCAAATTTTTCAGTATGGGATTCATTAGAAGGGAGGGAATCTTTGCTGATACTTGGAATGAATTTTGAGATTTATTCTATGCGATTCCGTTGTTACAGGAAAACTGACTAGATACAGTACTACCCTGTATCTGCTAGAATAGGGATGGGAAGGGATTGCGGGTATGGTTGAATGGTAAAATATCTCTTTGCCAAGGAGAAGCCGCGGGTTCGATTCCCGCTATCCGCCAATCCGTGAAATCTATGGATTTGAACTTCTCAAGATTCCTCGGTAGTAAGTTAAATTTATCCAACAGGACTTTATTGGTAGGTATTATTACCTATAGATCCTTCTATAACCATTTATTTATGTCTCATTAATCACAACCATTGACGGTTCAATCTCGATCAGGTATCCTTAATAAGTAATGAGGATTAGCCCCCATCGTCTAGCGGCTCAGGACACCTCCCTTTCACGGAGGTGACGGGGATTCGAATTCCCCTGGGGGTACTCAGTTCGATAGGATCTACAATTTTTGGGATCCGAACCTCTCTTGATCGGATAATTCAAGTTTGAGTCTATACAGATTACCTCTTCTGCCGTCTGGGTCGATGCTCGAGTGGTTAATGGGGACGGACTGTAAATCCGCTGGCACTGCCTACGCTGGTTCGAATCCAGCTCGGCCCAATACAGGTATAAGAATCCTTTATAATAGAAGGAGGCACATGAATCGGGATTGACGGGTCTCGAACCCGCAACTTCCGCCTTGACAGGGCGGCACTCTAACCAATTGAGCTACAATCCCAGTGACTAAAATGAATCTACATAAACATTTTGGTGTCAGTATAACAAATTGATGTTCCAATTCCTACTACTACGAATCCAATTCCTACTTCTTCGAATAAACACAAGGATCTTATTTTCTACCACAAGACTCCTCGGAACAAAAATGATAAATTAATCCGAGAAGAAATAAAATCTCCACAATCTCGTACTTATTCGGATACATAGCGTGAGTCAAAGCCTATTTTGATTCTTACAAAATGTACCCTTGAAATGTTTTTTGTGAATTACTTTGAAGGGTACGCAATCCTTATTGCTAACCTTTCAATAATATCTCAGATAGCCAGGTTTAAATCATTGTCTCGACAGAATTCTTTTAATTATGCATTTCCGGTGATTAATCTCGTGCTATACTATTCAATTGATATTGGAGAATCAATTAGATCCGATCAATCTTCTCCTGCTCCATGGGGCGACGATTGATTACCGAGTGATCCATTAATCAATTCTGTTCATTGATTCACCAAAAACTCGGTTATTGAATCCTTCAATTGAATTTTATTCAATCTATTCTAAAATAAAAAAAAAAAAAAAGAATCTTAATAATGAGATTATGGAAGTAAATATTCTTGCATTCATTGCTACTGCACTTTCCATTCCAATACCTACCGCTTCTTCACTCATCCCCTACGTACAAACAGCTACTCAAAATAATTGATCCAACTCATCATATTTATCGTGTTTCATCTTATCGATACTGCTGAGCAGAAGAAAGATCTATTAAAGTTACTAAATTGTAAGATATATATATAAGTTGTTTTTAGTGAATGGGATCCCTGAGCGAGAAGGAGGAATTATCAACTATCTTAGATAGTCCTCCTTCTTTCAAAAGTGACGTTACACGTGTATATATATGTTTATTCTCTTATATGCTTTACATGGAGTTGAGTCCTGCATTGGGCGGGACAACAATAGGTCTTCATATACCCGCCTAAAGGGGAACTCGATTATTCTAAAGATACGATTTAAACTCGCACAATATTTTTATTATTAAAAAGAAAAGAAAAAAAAATGGATTTGTTGTCGATATCAATTAGGTGGGGGGGATATTCCAGTAATTTTCCAAGCTAGCAAATTTTGCTCTACAAGTATTATTGACATAAGAGAATATGTTTTAGTATGAAAGGACAAGAATCTATTATACCTTATGTATTCCCTATGGAATTGGGATAAAATGGTTTGGTCATACATAACCTTGCAATGCTGGGATTATCCCCAGTATTGCAGGGTTTTAAGAATAAAGAGTGTTTACTGATTCTGAACAAATATATATTGTGTATTTAACTCATCACAATCCGCTCCTTCCCCAAACTACTAGTGAGATGGAAAATGTAAAGACTACCATCAGAGCAGCCCAAGCGATACTTGTTATATCCATAAAATTATTCCTAATACTTCAATTTTTTTAATGTTACTGAAAATTTAATCGTATGTAGCGATTAATTAACCATATTTACCAACGATTTGGTATACCCTACAATAGGGTTGTCTATTCGAGTCGAATCAGATACGTTTAACGTGACAGGCTGTACCATAATATGGAGCATCTCAATCCGTGTTTGGAACTGACGCGATAGCCAACCCAAAGGATTCTACATCTTGAAAAGGCGATACCCAGATTCGAACTGGGGAGTGAAGGATTTGCAGTCCTCTGTCTTACCACTTGACTATATCGCCCTTCATGAAACTTGAATAAGTGTTCGAAGATGAGTCGAATGTAGGTAGGATTGGTTCAAGTGTAACATTTAGTATAGGTTCTAGCAAGTGCTTCTATTCCTACCTATCTCCACAAATCTCGTTACATAATTATGTAAAAGTTTCAGCATCTATCTCTCCCTCTCTTTTCCCCTCAAAACTCTATTCTTTCTTCCCCTCCAACAATAACTAAGTCTAGAAATGGATAGTTAGTTTTTGATACTCTCACTATGAAAATCGATTCTTAACGTTGGACAGGAGGATGATACAGGAATGTTCGTACTGCCGGAATTTGGAAGAATTCAGTTTGAAGGATTTCAACGTTTTCTCCATAAAGGATTAATCAAAGAACTTACTAATTTTCCCAAGATTGAAGATACAGAGAAAGTGGTTGAGTCTCAATTGCTCGGTAAACAGTACCGATTGACGGAACCTTCAATCAATGAGAGGGATGCTGTATATCAATGCGTCACGTATTCGTCTGAATTATACGTACCGGCCCGAGTGATTCGAAAAAGTGATAGGCAGGTACAAGAACAAACTGTATTCTTAGGTAACATTCCCTTAATGAATGCCCAGGGAACATTCGTGATAAATGGGATTGCTAGAGTTGTAATTAATCAAATATTAAGGAGTCCGGGTATTTATTACAGTCGCGAATTGGATCACGATGGAATTCCCATATACACCGGCACCATAATTTCGGATTGGGGGGGAAGATTCAAACCGGAGATTGATGGTAGAAAAAGAATATGGGCCCGTATCAGCAAGAAACGGAAAGTATCTGTTCTAATCCTACTATTAGCTATGGGTCTGGATATGAAAGAGATTCTGAACAGTGTTTGTTATCCCAGAATTTTATTGGACTTACTGGAGAAACAGAATGAGATTATACAATCATCGGAAGACGCTATAGTTGAACTTTACAGGAATCTCTACTGTGTGAGCGGAGACTTAGTTTTTTCTGAATCCATATATACGGAATTGCAAAGAAGATTTTTTCAACAAAGGTGTGGATCGGGACAAATTGGTCGACGGAATCCGAACAAAAAACTTAATCTTAATGTACCTGAGAATGAATATTTTTTATTGCCCCAAGATTTATTAGCTGCTGTGGATTATTCAATAGAAACAGGTTATGGGGTAGGTGCACTCGATGATACAGATCATTTGAAAAATCGACGCGTTCGATCCGTAGCGGATTTATTACAAGATCAATTAAGATTAGCTTTGAGTCGTTTGGAAAATTCGGTTAGGCAAACCATGCATAAGGTGGTTAAACGTAAACGTTTATTAACTCCCGAGGGATTAGTAACACCAACTCCATTAATAACAACTTCTAGAGAATTCTTTGGTTCGCATCCCTTATCCCAATTCTTGGATCAAACCAATCCACTAGCAGAGGTGACTCATAAACGAAGATTGAGTGCTTTAGGTCCTGGAGGCTTGACACGACGAACCGCTAGTTCTCAAGCACGAGATATTCATTCTAGTCACTATGGACGAATCTGTCCCATTGAAACATCTGAAGGGATGAATGCTGGACTCATTGCATCATTAGCCATTCATGCAGAAGTAAACAGTAGCGGATATTTACAAAGTCCCTTCTATGATCTATTAAATGAATCTGGGAAGGAACAAATGGTTTATCTATCACCGGAAGAAGATGAATATTCCCGAATAGCAACCGGAAATTTTTTAGCATTGAATACGGAGACCCGGGATGAACAAGTTACGCCGGCTCGGTATCGACAAGAATTCCTGACCGTTGCATGGGAACAAGTACATTTTAGAAGTATTCTTCCTCTGCAATATTTCTCTATTGGAACCTCTCTCATTCCTTTTCTCGAGCACAATGATGCAAATCGTGCTTTAATGGGATCCAATATGCAGCGTCAGGCAGTTCCACTTCCTAATCCTGAAAAATGCATCGTGGGAACTGGTCTGGAGAGTCAGGTAGCTCTGGATTCGGCAAGCGCAACCATATCTGTACAGGAGGGACAGGTTGTGTATGTCGATGGTGGGGAAATTAGTTTATTGCTGGATAATGGAGAGACTACATCTATTGAATCAAAAAACTACGAACGTTCCAATAATGGTACTTGTATCAATCAGAAACCCATGGTTATTCAGGGGGAGTATTTGAAGGAGGGACAAGTTTTGGCTGATGGGGCAGCAACGGTTAGGGGAGAATCAGCTTCGGGAAAAAATATTTTGGTAGCCTATATGCCATGGGAAGGTTACAACTCTGAGGATGCGATACTTATCAGTGAACGTCTTATACATGAAGACATTCTAACTTCTTTTCACATCGAAAGATACGAAGCTGAAGTTCGTATGACGAGCCAGGGACCTGAAGAAGTAACTAAGGAAATCCCTCATTTAGATAGTTATGTGCTTCGTCATTTGGGCAGCGATGGACTCGTAGTACCGGGATCTTGGGTAGAAGCGGGGGATGTTCCAGTGGGTAAATTAACACCCCGAGAAGCAGAGGATTCATTGCGAGCCCCAGAGGGCAAGTTACTACAAGCCATTTTCGGGATTCAAGTGGCTAATACGAAAGAAAGTTGTCTCAAAGTACCCATGGGTGGTGGAGGGCGGGTTATTGATGCGAGGTGGATTTCTCAGGAGGATGTATCTATCAATAATGCAGGAATTATTCATACATATATACTGCAGAAGCGTAAGATACAGGTAGGAGATAAGGTAGCTGGAAGGCACGGGAACAAAGGAATTATTTCGAAGATATTACCCAGACAAGATATGCCTTATCTGCAGGATGGTACATCAGTAGATATGATACTAAGCCCCTTGGGAGTACCCTCACGTATGAATGTGGGACAAATCTTCGAGTGTTTACTCGGTTTATCAGGAAACTTTCTGCAACGCCATTATAGAGTAACACCTTTTGATGAGAGGTATGAACGAGAAGCGTCTAGAAAACTAGTTCTTTCCGAACTTTTTGGAGCTAGCAGAAGAACAGCCAATCCATGGTTGTTTGAACCGGACCATCCGGGTAAGAGCCAGCTACTCGATGGCCGAAGCGGCAATATATTTGAACAACCTGTTACAGCGGGAAAGGCTTATATGATGAAGCTAATTCATCAAGTGGATGATAAAATCCATGCGCGGTCTAGTGGACCTTATGCACTTGTTACGCAACAACCTCTTAGAGGGAGATCTAGGCGGGGGGGGCAAAGGGTTGGTGAAATGGAAGTTTGGGCTCTAGAAAGTTCTGGTGCTGCTTATACCTTACGGGAAATGCTTACCCCAAAATCCGATCATATTCAAGCTCGTTATAAAGTACTTGGTGCTATTGTAACCGGAAAACCAGTACCTGAGCCTAATACTGTTCCGGAATCTTTTCGATTACTCGTCCGGGAATTACGGTCGTTAGCTCCGAATCTGACTTATAACCTCATATCCGAGGAAGATTTAGAAAGAAAAGCGACGGATGTTTGATAAAAATTTATTGACAATCCCAATTTATGATCCACCAAAAGAACTATCAACAGCTTCGAATCCAGTTAGCATCTCCCGAACAAATTCGTTCTTGGGCCGAAAGGACACTGCCTGATGGAGAAATTGTGGGGGAAGTAACCCAGCCCCATACCATTCATTATAAGACTCACAAACCAGAGAGGGATGGTCTGTTTTGTGAAAGGATATTTGGACCCGTAAAAAGTGGAGTTTGTGCTTGTGGTGATTACCAAGCAGTTGAGAATGAAGAAGAGTCTCCAAAGTTTTGTAAACAGTGCGGAGTTGAATCTACCGAATCCCGGGTTCGGAGGTACCGAATGGGATACATCAAATTAGCATGCCCGGTTACTCATGTATGGTACTTGAAAAGACTTCCCAGTTGTATCGCGAATCTATTAGCTAAACCTCTTAAAGAATTGGAAAGCCTAGTATATTGTGATGTGTGACTTGATCATACGTTTCGATCGTAACAGATTGGCACAGCAACTGTCGTCCCGCCCGATGACACAGGGATGCCTCTAACTCTGACACGTCCCTTCCGAAGGGGAACGTGAAGCTCAGAATCAGGAGCAATCTTCTAAAGATGCGGAGGAGGATTTGATCCAGGGTTAATACAAATATATAAATTCACGGATTAGACTTCGTAAAGAATTACTCCTTTTCAAAGGATTTTGGAAATATTTCATCGATTTAGGGATTACCCTTCAAATTATTTGAAAAAATTTCCTATGAGATATGGTTATAGAAACCTATTCATCACATATATGTTCCACGAGGACGCAATAACCATCGGAGTAGAGTGAGGACCCAAAGAATTAATTAATAGTAAAGGAAGTATCGAACTATGGATAAAGATAACCCTTTTTTCTCTCTATCTCTCCCTCTTCTACCCATCTCCCTTTCTCTCACCTTTCTCTCCTCCTTCCCCTACTTCTCGTACCCACGAGTGAATGAGAGATATTTCTGCAAACGTATGTACCGTTAAAAGGGAATAAGACCACTCAGGAATCTAATCAGTAGTAATAAATTTGGTTTTTTAATAAAGAACGTGATGAGTCTAAAACCGATCCACACAGAACTTGAGTAATGGGTAGCTATTTCACTTCCGGGAGAATCAGCAACTTAAATTATTTCGGGAGATTTTTTTATTCCGGAATAGTAGCCTGAGCCGGACGAGGGGAAACTTTCACGTCCGATTCTGAGGGGGGGATAACCCATCTCAATCTATTTCTCGCTAGGCCTATAGCTAATAAACCTACCTCATTACGATTACGAGGTTCATTCGATTATGAGGATCAGTCTTGGAAAGATATTCTACCTAGTTTCCTCTCCACGAGAGGTTTTAGAACATTCCAGGGTAGGGAAGTAGCTACTGGAGGGGATGCTGTCGGAAAACAATTGTCTGGTTTGGATCTACAAAATGTTATGGATCGCGCATATACAGAATGGGAAGAGTTAGCGGAGCAAGAATCTACCGGAGATGAATGGGGAGATAGGAGGATTCGAAGGCGACGGGATCTTCTGGTAAGACGCACGAAACTAGCGAAACATTTTATTCATACGGATGTGGAACCAGAATGGATGGTTCTGTCTCTTCTACCGGTTCTTCCCCCTGAATCAAGACCAATGATTGAATCGTTCGGGGGTGAATTAATTACTTCAGATCTGAATGAACTTTATCGTAGAGTTATTTATCGTAATAATACTCTAATAGATTTCTTGTTGAGAAGTGAATTCACACCAGAAGGATTGATTGTTCGTCAGAAAAGGCTGGTTCAAGAAGCTGTAGATACACTCATTGATAATGGTATTCGTGGACAACCAATGAGGGATAGTCGTAACAGACCCTACAAATCTTTTTCCGATGTAATTGAAGGCAAGGAAGGACGATCTCGTGAGAATTTACTTGGAAAACGCGTTGATTATTCAGGCCGATCCGTTATCATAGTGGGTCCGTCCCTACCATTGCATCAATGTGGATTACCCCGAGAAATGGCAATAGAGCTTTTTCAAGCTTTTGTAATTCGCGGTTTAATCGGACGACATCTTGCCCGTAATTTACGAGCCGCTAAGAGTATGATCCATAATGAGGAACCTATCATATGGGAGATACTTCAGGGAGTCATGCAGGGGCATCCTGTACTGTTGAATAGGGCGCCCACATTGCACAGGTTGGGTATACAAGCATTTCAACCCGTTCTGGTAGAAGGACGCGCTATTCGTTTACATCCATTAGTCTGTGCAGGATTCAATGCAGACTTTGATGGGGATCAAATGGCTGTTCATGTACCGTTATCCCTGGAGGCTCAAACAGAAGCTCGTTTTCCCATGCTTTCAGATACGAATCTATTGTCTCCCGCTACTGGAGAGCCCATCGCTGTTCCAACCCAAGATATGCTGCTTGGACTTTATATATTAACGATCGAGAATTCAAGGGGAATTTATGGAGCAAGATATTATCCATGCAAAACAAGGGACCACGTTTCCACCTTCAGAATACCTTGCTTCAGCAACTACAGTGACGTGTTTGGAGCGAGAGAACGGTTTGAAATTGATCTATCTAGTCCTTTATGGCTCCGATGGCAGGGAGATTTACGTACAATAACTTCTATGAACCGAGAATTCCCCATTGAGATTCAATACGAATCTTCGGGTACTTATATCCAAATCTATGGTGGTTATCGGATCAGAAGGGATAGAGGAGAATGTATACTCAGCATATATATTCTCACAACCGCCGGCCGCGTCTTGTTCAACCAACAAATGGAGGAAGCTATTCAGGGTACTTTGGTTGAAGGACCTTCAGCACTGGAATCAATTACTGTTGGTTGTGAAGATATAGATAATTTCTCACATTAATTCATTCCTATAGAACTAGGGAAGCCTATTGAATACTCGACAAATGGCTTGAATCCATTAATAAATTTTGCTCACAGAATTTTCGAGGTTTTCACGATGGCAGAACGAGCTGAATTCCTTTTCTACAATAAAGTAATGGATAGAACTGCCATAAAGCGACTTATTAGCAGATTAGTAGCTCATTTCGGAGTCACATATACAACGAATATCTTGGATCAATTGAAAACTTTGGGTTTTCAACGAGCTACCAACGCATCTATTTCGTTAGGCATTGATGATCTCTTAACAGCCTCTTCCAAAGCATGGCTTATTCGAGATGCAGAAAAACAAAGTTCTATTTTAGAACAGCATCATCGTTATGGTAGTGTAAATGCTGTAGAGAGATTACGTCAATCGATTGAAACATGGTATGCTACAAGTGAGTATCTGAAGCAAGAGATGAATCCGACTTTTGAGGTAACTGATCCCCCGAATCCGGTCCATATGATGTCTTTCTCGGGAGCTCGCGGAAGTTTGTCTCAGGTTCACCAATTGGTGGGTATGAGGGGATTGATGTCGGATCCCCAAGGACAAATCATAGATTTACCCATTCAGAGTAATCTTCGTGAGGGACTTTCTCTAACGGAATATATAATATCTTGCTATGGTGCTCGGAAAGGGGTTGTGGATACCGCGGTACGAACATCAGATGCTGGATACCTCACGCGTAGACTTGTTGAAGTAGTTCAACATATTGTTGTACGTGAAACAGATTGTGGCACCATTGGGGGCATTCCTTTAAACCCTCTCCAAGATTCAGATGGATTTATACGGAGTATCCCCCAGCAGAAACTGATTGGACGTGTTTTAGCAGACAATGTCTATGTAGATACAAGATGTATCGCTATCCGAAATCAGGATATCGGTAATGAACTTGCCGATCGATTGGTAGCTTTTCGGGTACAACCAATCCATATACGATCCCCTCTCACCTGTAGAAAAATTACCTGGATTTGTCAGTTATGCTATGGTTGGAGCCTTACCCAGCACGAATTGGTAGACTTGGGAGAAGCAGTAGGTATTATTGCGGGACAATCGATCGGGGAACCTGGGACTCAACTCACATTAAGAACTTTTCACACAGGTGGAGTATTCACGGGTGATATTGCGGAACATGTACGAACTCCATTCGATGGAATTGTTGGTTTTAACGAAGATTCGGTCCATCCCGCACGTACGCGCCACGGGCACCCCGCCTGGTCATGCCAGGATGATTTATCCGTTTCTGTCAGGGGTAGAGATGGAGTATACAATTTTGTTGCTCCAACCCAAAGTTTAATTCTGGTTCAGAACAATCAATACGTTGAATCAAAACAGGTTATCGCGGAGGTACGCGCCGAGAAATCACCCCCTAAGGAAGAGGTGAAAAAACATGTTTATTCCGATTCAGAGGGGGAGATGCATTGGAGTACAATCGTCCATCATTCATCTGGGCATGCAAACAATAATGTTTATCCCATACTTGGGACAGGTTATGTATGGGTATTATCAGGAGACCTTTGCGAGATTGGAGAAGCACCTTCATCCATTTATAAGGATCAGGATAGGATTCACTTCCGATCGTTCCTCAGAAAAAATGAATCATTGCTCGATTCCCGTGGGGCAAACGATAGGAAGGAGGTTGAACCGTCCGATCCGTACCAAAAAAAGCAAGGGTTTAATAAATCGAGATCCGACTCCCGAATAATAAGTAAGTTTTTGGACTCTCTATACCTCAATATTTCTCAAAATCTCGGTCTGAGGAGGAACAGGATAAGTGGTAGGGTCATTCTCACAATGGGAAGAGGTAGAAACATAAGGTATTGGAAATCCCTTTACGTCAATTTTGCTCTTCGAATACCCAGTAACGGAATCTTGAATCGGGGTGATATACTAGCTATTTACGAGAATCCCAAACATCGGATTAGTACTTCGGGTACTTTGAAATATGGGACTGCAAGAGTGAACTCAATCGCTGATGGAGAGTTTATTTCTGAATATGGAGAAAGTACTAGTTTCATATCGAGATACAGAATTATTGAGGGAGGTAATTTATTTTTCATTCCCGGAGAGATCTATACCCTCCATCAATCCTATCCCTTTCCATCAGTCTCAAACAATAGTATCGTTCGAGCAGGTGAGCAAATTGCTCCTAATATCTATAGCAAATCGGGTGGATTGATTAGAATTGAGAAGTCGCATAACAATATTGAGATACGAGTATTGCCCGGAAATATCTATAATGCGAAGGAAGTAACGGGCATATCCGAACATAATGATGCGTTGATTCCACCGGGTGCTTCAGTATCTTATAATTCCGAATCGGATGATTGGATTTATCTCCAATGGATCACATCCCATCGAAGGAATGCTTTTGCTATAGCTAGACCCGTTGTAAAGTACAATGTTCCTAACGGATATTCCTCGGATCTTCCACTGGAAAAACGGAATCATTCTCAATTTAAAGTTCAAGTTATTGAATACATGCTTTACAAAGATGGCGAAGAAATTCGAGTAATAAATGATGCAAATATTCAATTGGTTCAGACTTGTTTGGTTCTGGATTGGGAAAAGGGGCGCAGCACTGATCCTGCTCGTACTTATATTCTCGAATTGGGGGTAGGAAATGTTTCTAAAACTCTTTTATGTATCAGCTTATCCAACCACTTCGACCCATGCATTGGTAATGGTAGGGATAGATCCTCCTCGAAGCATATCCGTAATAACAGATTTTATTCTTGGAACAATTCTATCACAAGGGTTTCCAAGGATCAGGCACTAATCGGGTGTCGGGGTAATATCCGTTCAGTATCGGAACAGAGTACATCTTTCTCCACCCTATCAACCCAAAATCTTTTTCAAAATAATTTATATAGCAATTCAGAATATTTAAATGAAGCGAGCCAATCCGATAAGAATCTCGAATCGGGGGAAGGCACTTCTTTTTCCACAAACTCTCTTTCCGAGACTTCACAGAATAACTTTCCGTACGGTGTGATAACCTCCGGTAAAGAATCTCGAGAGATTGGAACGACATCAACAGATTCTGTTTCGCCAGTTAGTCATAATCATATGGTACAAGGAATCAATGAATTCGCTCTATTAGGGAATTCACGCAACATTGTTAATTGTTCGTCATATTCTTGTGGAACAGTCGGGAACAAAATATTATTTAACAAAGCATCGTTTATTAATAATCCGAGATACATTTATAGAGTCCCTAATTGGTATCTTCTTGATGAAGAGAAAGAAATCTGTGAATTTGGTTCGAAATATTCCATAGGGAGAAACAATTGTTATCAAACCTTTCGTTTACCCAATTTGCATTCTGGGGGGGCCTCAACAGTAAATCTTGGACAATCCATTTGTGAAAATGCAGAGTTATATGGAAGGTTAATGTCCTCTCAATCCGGTCAAATTATATCTATCCATAGTAATTCTTTTATTATCCGATTGGCCGAGCCATATCTAGCTACTGAAGGAGCAACTGTTCATAGTCATTATGGAAATACCCTTAAGGAAGGGGATACTTTAATAACTCTGACCTATGAAAGATTCAAATCTGGGGATATTATTCAGGGTCTCCCCAAAGTTGAGCAATTGTTAGAGGCTCGGCCGACCAATTCAGTCTCAAGAGATTTGGAAAATTGTTTTGGGGATTGGAACAAAGGGATGACAAGGTTGATTGGCAATTTCTGGAGCTTTTTCCTTGGTGCCGGAATCAGTATGGAACAGAGTCGGACGGATCTAGTTGATCAGATTCAGAGGGTTTATCGATCTCAAGGAGTACGTGTCTCTGATAAACATATAGAGATTATTGTGCGACAAATGACATCTAAAGCACTCACTTTAGAAGACGGAATGGCTGATGCATTTCTACCCGGAGAGCTCATCGAACTATCACGAGCACAAAGGATGAATCGCGCTTTAGGGAGGTCCATATCTTACAAACCCATCGTTCTGGGAGTAACAAAAGCATCCCTCAATACTACCAGTTTCATTCCAGAAGCAAGTTTTCAAGAGACTACTCGAGTATTGGCTCGAGCTGCTATACGGGGTCGAATCGACTGGTTGAAAGGTTTAAAAGAGAATGTGATTCTTGGCGGTATAGTTCCCACCGGTACTGGAAACGAGGAGGTTATTTGTCGAATGACTTTGGGGAAACGGGGCGGAATCATCTTATCAGGTACCACACCTCCCAACAACGAAATGAAGAGTATTATATCCTATCATGGGAATCTATTTATTCTCCCCAACAAGAAACACATTCGTGAAGAATTAAGAAGAGCAATATCTGGTAGGGATAGTGATCAATAGGATTTAGATGTTCATCCGTGATCAAATAGAAAACGGAGTTAGTATTATTTCCAATCAAGGAATTCCAGGAGGTAAGTTCCTGGTACCTTCACGGGGTAGGAGGAATGCTAGAATGCAGCGAAGAATTTGGAATATTGATTTGGGAGAAATGATGGAAGCAGGGGTTCATTTTGGTCACCAGGCTCAGAAATGGAATCCCAAAATGGCACCTTATATTTTTATGGAGCGGAAGGGTATTCATATTCTGAATCTGACTCAAACCGCTCGTTTCTTATCGGAAGCCTGTGAGTCAGTCTCTGATGCTGCGAGTGAAGGAAAACAATTCTTGATAGTGGGTACGAAATATCAAGCGGCTGATTTAGTAGCCTCAGCTGCTACGAGGGCTCGGTGCCATTATGTTAATCAAAAATGGCTCGGAGGTACGTTAACCAATTGGTCCACCATAGAAACGCGTCTACAAAAATTCAAGGATTTGGAAGAGAAGAAGAGGACGGGTCGGTTTCAGCGTCTTCCCAGGAAGGAGGCAGCAATCTTGGAGAGACAATTAGCTCATTTACGTAAATATTTGGGCGGAATTGAATATATGACGGATTTACCAGATATTGTAATAATCGCTGATCAACGGAAGGAATATACTGCCATAAGAGAATGTATAACTCTAGGCATTCCCACAATCTGTGTCGTCGATACAGATTGTGATCCAGACCTTACAGATATTCCAATTCCAGCCAATGATGATGCACGATCTTCAATTCGATGGATCTTGAATGAATTAACATTAGCTATTCGTGAGGGTCGTTCCAATCGTGTGTTATTCGAAAAATAGAGAAACTGATGCATTGTCGAATCATGTACTACCCTTGATCCGCGGAATAATTTAAAATGTTTCGGTATTCTCCATACCTTTGGGCGCATTATATAATAGTGCCGTGGAAACGAAGAAAGACTCTCAGTATTTTTTGGTGGTCTATCCCGTTCTACGTGTGCCCGAGTATTCTATACCGAAAAATAACTCTTTCGTGGGAATCGCCTATGATTCGGGTCGGTCCTCAATGGGGTCGGTACTGATATCAAAAACCCTTTTACTAATAAAATGAACAATTTGTATCAAATATCCAGTGTAGAGGTAGGTCAACATTTCTATTGGCAAATAGGAGGTTTCCAGGTTCATGCACAAGTTCTTATAACTTCCTGGGTAGTAATTGTCATATTATCAGGTTTAGCTGTTGCAATCGTTCGAGATTCACAAACCATTCCAACCGGCAGTCAGAATTTTGTCGAGTATATCCTCGAATTCATTCGAGATTTGACCAGAACCCAGATCGGGGAGGAGGAATATCGTCCTTGGGTACCCTTCATTGGAACTCTATTTTCATTCATTTTCGTCTCCAACTGGTCGGGAGCTCTTTTTCCGTGGAAATTTATTAAATTACCCCATGGGGAATTAGCGGCTCCTACAAATGATATTAATACTACCGTTGCTTCAGCCTCACTAACATCAGTTGCTTATTTCTACGCGGGTTTGCGCAAGAAAGGTCTGAGCTATTTTGGTAAGTACATCCAACCAACTCCAGTACTTTTACCAATCAATATTCTGGAGGATTTTACGAAACCCCTATCACTCAGTTTTCGACTCTTTGGTAATATATTGGCCGATGAATTGGTAGTATCCGTTCTTATTTCGCTAGTACCTCTAGTGGTTCCCATACCCATGATGCTCCCAGGACTATTTACGAGTGCCATTCAAGCTTTGATCTTTGCAACTCTGGCTGCAGCTTATATAGGCGAATCCATGGAGGGTCATCATTGAAGAATCCTCCAATCCTATCACAGATAGAAGGTGTTACTGAAACTTCCTATACTTAATAATCACATTACTCGGTTATAGTAACCCATTCATCAGAGTAATAAATATGGATTCCATGATATAATAGGATGACATTGTCTTTTGCTGGTCCTCCAGAAACGTTTATTACCTCTATTCCCCCAGAAAGGGGATGAATAATGCGAATCAGGGTTAAAATTCACGCGCTTATACTTTTCCATCGAGATGGGTCCTTGTGGACGATTAGTAAGATATTGAAAGGCCAAGATTTACCAACCCTAGTAAAAGGAGATTATTATGAACCCTTTGATTCCTGCTGCTTCCGTTATTGCTGCTGGATTAGCCGTAGGTCCTGCTTCTATTGGACCCGGTGTCGGTCAAGGTACCGCTGCAGGTCAAGCTGTAGAGGGTATTGCGAGACAACCCGAAGCGGAGGGAAAGATTCGAGGTACCTTATTGTTAAGCCTAGCTTTCATGGAAGCCTTAACTATTTATGGGTTAGTCGTAGCCCCAGCACTTTTATTTGCAAATCCTTTTGTTTAATCAGTGTTATTATTCAAGACACATTGTTTGTTGCACCCTATATTTTTAATCACCCATTCAATTGATTCTTCCCTGAGGGAGGGGGGGGGTTGGTTAGCGGGGTGAGCCTCAACTCCCTTCCCGCATGGGGTGGGAATTCATTGCAGGAAATGTAATTAACGAATCGTTTGTCCAATCTTTTGTTAAGGAAATTAGGCTTAGATTCAATGGATTCTCCGCTCAAAAGATTATTTTGAGCGGGATTCCTGAAGAAAATAGTAGATTCCATTATAGATAGCCCATCCTGGGGGAGAGCCTATGAAAAACGTGATTGATTCTATTCTTTTCCTGAATTATCGGCCTCTCACAGAAGGCTTTGGATTGAATACTAATATTTTGGATACAAATTTTATTAATTTGGGTGTAGTAATAGGTGTATTAATATATTTCGGAAAGGGAGTGTGTGCGAGTCATCCTTTTTGAATAAGATAGCTGGATTTACCCAGTCGCGTTTTTAGCAAAATGCGGAATCCCGACGAATGACTCATAGGTTAAATATATTTCTATGCAGGAACCATAGCATTTCGTGAATCCAGTAGGATCTTATTTATCCACCAACTGGAAGGGGAATATTCTAGATATGGTTAAAGCTAAACTGCTTGAAGTCTAAGCAATTAATTGGTTTCTTCTCCCCCATTTTTCGGTATCGGAATACACGATTGGAGATTTTCCTGATGTATAACACTCATATCAGGAAGATCCTTATTCATCGTCCAATGAGGAATAGGGATCTCCAAGAAATAACCAGATTCGGTTTGTCTTGCCGAGTCGACGACCTGTGCCGGACGGAGTTTAATTATTCAAAAAGAATGGTTTTGTCGACCATTACGGTCGGAAGAGCCCTCGTGTAATGAGAAGAATAAAAACTAAATTCAAATTTATATCTCTCTATATATATATATATATATATATATATCTTTTTTTTTTTTTTTTTTTTCTCCAAAATCCTTTCTTTCTTCCTGTCATTCCGGTTCCAGCCGGAGCATGAGGCTTTGATCGGAGGGCAAGCTCGTCGGGATTAGGGAACCTATGCATTATAGGGGTACGAGCAGGAAAGCCGAATGAATTGAGAGATTCCTGTTCGGTTTGGGAAGAGGTTATGAATCACTATAGGTCTTGGATGTATAACCTACTTTCATTAAACAATCTATTAGGTAATCGTAAAAAGACGATTCTAAGTACTATCCGTGATGCGGAGGAACGGTATAGAGAAGCTACCGATAGGCTTCAGCAAGCGAGAACTCGCTTGCAACAGGCGGAAGTGAAAGCGGACGAGATCCGGTCGAACGGACTTGCCCGAATGGAGAAAGAGAAACAAGATTTGATTGATGCTGCTGATGCGGATTCAAAACGATTGGAAGAGTCAAAGAGTTCAACTATTCGTTTCGAAGAACAACGAGCAATTGAACAAGTTCGACAACAAGTATCTTGTCTGGCACTGGAACGAGCTCTGGAGGGTCTGACCAGTCGTTCAAATAGCGAATCAAATTCACGTATAATTGATTATCACATTGGCTTGCTCGGAACCATGAAAAGCACGACTGATTAGCTCTTATAGGTCTTATTCCTCAAAGTAGAATCGGTAAACGCTAATGGTAAACACAAACATTCGACCTGACGAGATCGGTAGTTTGATTCGCAAACAAATCGAGGAGTATATTCAAGAAGTCAAGGTTGTTAATACCGGAACCGTACTTCAAGTGGGAGATGGAATTGCGCGTGCTTACGGTCTTGATCAAGTAATGGCAGGTGAGTTATTGGAATTTGAGGATGGTACAGTAGGCATTGCTTTGAATCTAGAGTCTGATAATGTTGGGATCGTACTGATGGGTGATGGGTCCACCATAAAGGAAGGGAGCTCTGTAGGAGCAACGGGTAAGATTGCTCAAATACCAGTAAGTGATTATTATTTGGGTCGTGTCGTGAATGCCCTAGCTCAACCTATTGATGGAAAAGGTCAAATCCCCGCTTCTGAATTTCGACTCATTGAATCTCCTGCTCCGGGTATTATTTCACGACGCTCTGTGTACGAACCCATGCAAACAGGTCTTATTGCTATTGATTCCATGATTCCCATAGGTCGCGGCCAGCGAGAACTCATTATTGGGGACAGACAAACGGGGAAAACAGCAGTAGCTACAGATACTATCTCGAACCAGAAGGGTCAGAATGTTATATGTGTTTATGTAGCCATTGGTCAAAAAGCATCTTCTGTGGCTCAGGTGGTGAATACTTTCCAAGAACGTGGCGCAATGGACTATACAATTGTGGTATCGGAAACAGCAGATTCTCCTGCTACATTACAATATCTTGCCCCTTACACGGGAGCATCTTTAGCCGAATATTCTATGTATCGCAAGAAACATACTTTGATTGTTTATGATGATCTCTCCAAACAAGCACAAGCTTATCGACAAATGTCTCTACTTTTGAGGAGACCACCCGGACGAGAGGCATATCCGGGAGATGTTTTTTACCTGCATTCTCGTCTCCTGGAACGAGCGGCTAAATTGAGTTCTAAATTAGGTGAAGGAAGCATGACTGCTTTACCTATAGTTGAAACTCAGGCTGGGGATGTATCCGCTTATATTCCCACTAATGTTATTTCCATCACCGATGGTCAGATTTTTTTATCGGCAGATCTATTCAATGCTGGGATCCGACCTGCAATCAATGTGGGTATTTCCGTATCTAGAGTAGGGTCTGCTGCACAGATCAAAGCTATGAAACAAGTCGCTGGCAAATTGAAATTGGAATTAGCTCAATTCGCCGAATTAGAGGCTTTCGCGCAATTTGCTTCCGATCTTGATAAAGCTACCCAGAATCAGTTGGCCAGGGGTCAGCGATTGCGTGAATTGCTCAAGCAGTCCCAATCAGCTCCTCTATCAGTAGAGGAGCAAGTAGCTACTATCTATACCGGGGTTAATGGATTTCTGGATATATTTGGGGTTGAACAGGTTAAGATATTCTTGGTTCAATTACGAGAATATCTAGTGACTCATAAACCTCAATTTGGAGAAATTATTCGTTCCACGAGTAGATTTACGGAAGAGGCAGAAAGTATTTTGAAAGAGGCTATTAGAGAATATACTGAACTCTACTTGCTACGGGAGAAGTGATATGATTTATGTATGAACGCATAGATTTTTGTGGTTCCTGGAATCTGTGGGGAGGGGTAGAAGAGAGATGGAATAGAAGAAGAATAATAAAAATTAATAAGAATAAATTATTTATTTGTTTTACTATGTACGTCCAATAGGATTTGAACCTATATTAAAGGTTTAGAAGACCTATGTCCTATCCATTAGACGATGGACGCGTCTTCTCCCCCAGTAGTCCTGGGGGAGATTCGGATGAATCATAATTTTTTTTTTGTATTGAGTGATTCCATGTAGGAATTGTAGCGGGTAGCGGGAATCGAACCCGCATCATTAGCTTGGAAGGCTAGGGGTTATAGTCGGTGCTGCGAGGTATTCCCAGCATCTCTAATTCAGAACCGAACACGAAGATATCTCTTCATTCGGCTCCTTCACGGTGTACAGAATTTTGAGGTAACAATTTATGGATTCACTTTTTTTAATCATCATCAACTATTAAAATGCAATTCATTAATTACTAGTAAATCATTATATTCACCAATCCGTATCCGTAATACCTACGTCAGTTCGTTCATACCCCGGAACTGGAGTCGAAACTTATTAGGTGATCCCTCTAAAAAGAGCAATATCGATTCTTTTTATTTATAAGATCAATTAATACTCTTTCTAGTTACTTCGTTCTTTACTTTCATCGATTCCGATCTTTGGGAGAATATCTTTCACCGAGTTGGGTGAGAGTATCGAAGAATCCCAGTAAACTGGGATTCTTCCTGTTGCAACTTCTACGCCTCAGTATATCAAGATACTGAAGATTTAGTTGTGATGAAATTAATATTTTGGTTGGCTGTCCATGGATCATTCAGTAATAATTAAATAAAACTCTGGATTACGAGTACATTCCGCTCCGTAACTTCAACCTCCGAACGGTTCTTCATCCGGGATGGAAGAAACGGGAATGCTTTGATTACCATTTGCGATACCCACCGGGAAGAATTTGACTTCTACGAAAATAAAATTTTAAACTCATTCAGGGATTGGGTTGGAAGAACCCTCAACCTTTTGGTACATGATGGAACGAATCACACTTTTACCACTAAACTATACCCGCTATAATTCCATTGTAGCATGATTCCTTATGTTCTGTCCAGTCACGTATCGGAAGAGTAACCTTTTGTGAGGAATTTATCACCAAGTACCCATCCCCGGAGATTTAATGTTCGATGGGAGAGTCCCGGAGATGGCCTGATAAAATTATAAATTACCCTTTTGAGCCGCTGATAAAGCAATGACTAATGGTCCTGATACAACAATCAAAGCTAGAACAGTGAGTTGCGCGACGAGTTCTAGATTCATTAAGAAATAGCCTATTATTCTTATCATTCCAATTTCCTTTGATTTCTCCTCCCCCTGGTCCGGATCAAGAGGGAATATTTGAATCTACCTTTGGAGTCACGTACCAGTGCTCGCCCATCTCTGCAATGGAGAGTTACCTGGATCTCACCAACTCTATTCGATGAATGGGTAGTGCATATAGCTATGATTAACCGAGATTGATAAAATGTAGGAGGACTTACTGATCCATCGGAGTAATGTATAGCTAGAAATAAATTAATATTCTGATCGAATCAAACTGGTCCATTATTTGCAAGCGGAATTAGCGGAGAACCAAGGAATGACATCGATCTCAGACAGTCAAATAGTTCTAGCTCTTATAGGTGCTTCTGTAACGAGTGTATTAGCTGCAAGATTGGGATTCGAATTATATCGATGATTCGATTCTCGTTCCGTTCACATGTGAGACAGCCTAGCCTTTTTTTGGCTGGGCCGGTACGGTAGGATTGCGTTTTGGATTAAAGGTATTCTGTATCAGAAATGACAGGCTAGATTAGGAATATTTATGCATATCCCTATATCATTATATATACATATATCTATACCTATCATATGTATATAATAGATATAGATATACACAAAATTGATAACTTTGTGTCATTCATATAGAATACAAATCTCGATTCTATATTTATGTTGGGAACCAATGACTTACTATCCTTCCCTGGAGGGATGGCCGAGAGGATTAAGGCGTCGGATTGCTAATCCGTTGTACGATGATCCATTCGTACCGAGGGTTCGAATCCCTCTCTCTCCTGCCAAAAAAGATTAAGATATTTATTCCTTACGTCCGGGATTACGGCCAGGATCGTTCGATAAGAATCCGAATATGAAGAGAGAAACAAAGAAGATAACCACTGTGTAAACAAGCAGCTTAAGGGTTAGCATGACCTAATCTCCAAAATTATTACTAGGATCGGGATAGAATGGATCCAAAATATTTATACCACACATTACTATTGTTTCGGAAGAGTGAGAAAAAATTCTTAATCAATTGGGTTGGTCTCTAAGGAATCAGAACGAATCCTTGTGAATAGGAATCTTATACCGGTGTAGAAAAATAATCGTAATTTTTTACTCTCCTTTTTTTTACTCTTCCTCTTTTTCCCAACCCAGACCCATCAATTGGGAATCCTGGTTAAATGGAGAAAGAGGGATTTGAACCCTCGTTAACCGGGGCTAAACGATTTTCGGGATCGTCGCAATCAACCACTCTGCCACTTCTCCTAAGATTTATATCAATCCTCCATTGGAGTATGATACATTAATTTTTTATACCTTTTGTTTCAGGATGAGGATGTAACTGAACCTTTAGACCCTACTTACTCATGCAACTAAGGGGGAGGGAGGTGGATTATAAAGAGTCTTTTTCAACCGATCGGGCGGGAGTGAAGAGAAAACTCCCGCCTTCCGAGGAGTAGTAACAGAATGATTGGCAGAAATTGAATCAATGGGATTGCTCAATAACTAATTTTGAACCCTTTCCCGTTTCAGTATCACCCCGGATCGGGTACCTGTACTGCGTCGAATCCTATGATGAAAAACTTTTGGAATAATAAATTAAGCATTAGCGGAAACTGACAGCGGCTTGCCACACAAACGCTGGGAGGAAGAAAAGCACCGGTATGATTGGCATTACATCCACGATTGGATCGAAAATAGAATAAGCTTCGGGTAATTTGGCAAGATATATATCGGGCAGATGAGAGTTACTTTCCGAACAGGCATTAAGCAAAACTAGCATTTTATTCTCCGATCATGAAATATTCTATTTGAAGGAATGAATCGATCCATTCATTGTGGCTCCAACATCCCTTAGTTACACCCCATTCCAAAGATTATTGCTTCGTTGGTTGTAACAGGGGCCTACAACATTTTACCGAATCGAATGAACAAAAAGCTAATGAATGATGGGCTTGATCCCCGTTACCCAGCCGGAACTATTTCTCATTCCCTACGAACACCAAACCCGTTCGATTCATTAGATGGGAAATGCACGAATTGACAAGAATATAAATATAAGTATATTGAATATTATCAATACTTCGTACATTTGGGACGTGGCCAAGTGGTAAGGCAACGGGTTTTGGTCCCGATACTCGGAGGTTCGAATCCTTCCGTCCCAGATTTTTTTATATAGTTTAATTTCCTTACACTACTACAATACTCTCAAATGGGTTATGGTGCAATTGGGATGGAGATCCGATGATTCCACACCTGCAGAATCTCATTGATAGACATTGCAATCCAGTATTTCGGTAATGAGCTGAGCATGCCGGGAATGGTCTCTTTTGCCAATATATGATAGTTAAACCAGAATATAAAAAATCCATGAAATTAGCTTATTGGATGTATGCCGGCCCTGCCCATATTGGTACTTTACGGGTAGCTAGTTCTTTCAAAAACGTTCATGCCGTAATGCACGCCCCTCTGGGAGATGATTATTTCAATGTAATGCGTTCAATGCTTGAAAGGGAGAGGGATTTCACACCAGTAACTGCTAGTATGGTGGATCGTCACGTATTAGCACGTGGATCTCAGGAAAGAGTTATTAATAATATCAGTCGGAAGGATAAGGAGCAACGTCCCGATTTGATCGTACTAACACCCACATGTACTTCCAGTATTCTGCAGGAGGATTTGCAAAATTTTGTAGATCGAGCATCTCTATCTTCCGATTCTGATGTAATTCTCGCGGATGTTAATCATTATCGAGTTAATGAGCTCGAAGCAGCGGATAAAACTTTGGAACAAATAGTTAGATATTATCTGAATAAGGCTCGCGAGCGGGGAACTTTGGGTCAATGTCTAACTGACAAGCCTTCTGCAAATATAATTGGTATTTTCACATTAGGTTTTCACAACCAACACGATTGTCGTGAATTGAAACGTGTATTAAGGGATTTAGGTGTTGAGGTTAATCAAGTCATTCCAGAAGGAGGATTTGTTGGAGATATTCGTAATTTACCAAAAGCTTGGTTCAATATAGTTCCGTATCGCGAAGTAGGTTTAATGACTGCGAAGTATTTGGAGAAAGAATTTGGAATGCCTTATATATCTGTAACTCCAATGGGAGTTTTAGATACAGCTGAGTTTATTAGGCAGGTGCAGAAACATATAAATCTATGGGCTCCCGTGTCATTGGGTAAGAAGTTCGATTATGAATCTTATATTGATAAGCAAACCAAATTCGTTTCTCAAGCCGCTTGGTTCTCAAGATCTATAGATTGTCAGAACCTGACGGGAAAAAAAGCAGTAGTCTTCGGCGATGCAACCCATTCCGCTCTAATCACAAAAATACTCGTCCAAGAGATGGGAATTCATGTTAGTTGTGCCGGTACCTATTGCAAACACGATTCAGAATGGTTTAAGGAACAACTTCAAGGTTTTTGTGATGAAATACTCGTAACGGAGGATCATACCGAAGTGGGTGATATGATAGCTCGTACGGAACCCTCTGCTATATTTGGCACTCAAATGGAACGTCATATTGGTAAACGTTTGGCTATTCCTTGTGGAGTCATTTCCGCACCGGTTCATATTCAGAATTTTCCTTTGGGATATCGACCCTTTTTAGGTTATGAAGGAACCAATCAAATCGCTGATCTGGTTTATAATTCATTTACTCTGGGTATGGAAGATCATCTTCTGGATCTTTTCGGGGGTCATGATACTAAAGAGGTTATTACCGAATCGTTGTCCACAGATAAAGATCTTACTTGGAGCCTTGAGAGCACATCGGAATTGAATAAGATCCCTGGTTTTGTTAGGGGTAAGATCAAGAGAAACACTGAGAAATTTGCACGACAGAAAGGAATTTCAACTATTACAGTAGATGTACTGTATGCAGCCAAAGAAGCATCAAATGCTTGATATCGTTCAAGTTAAGAACGAGCTGTACGAAGGGAAAGGGGTAAGAATGGGATTGGGAGAATAAGGAGTAAGCTTTTTTTCCTTCACTTCCCTATTATCCTCTCCCCCTACCGTCCATCTTCAATTCCATTCTCCCCCACGGATTCGGAGTAATCTTCAGGATAATCCAATGAATTCAGTTTATGGTTCTTTGCAACTGCTTCTCCACTATCCGCTATTTCTTCTTATAATATATATTCATACGGTTTACTTATATCCTTTGCGGAATCTTTTCGATGGGAAGAAGTATCTCTCGCACCTTTTTCGTTTCCTAGTGGAGAGAAACATTATACTTTTCATTGGAATGTGTATTGGAAAGAAGTAGATTTAGTATACTCGATGAATACTAAGTGATGGAGGGATTGAATAAGCTCCCGGTACACCCGAGGAGCTTGTCCCTCCACATCGATAGGTTCCTTGCCGGCCCGCACTGAAGGATTGACAAAGTTATATCATCTTGATACAATAAGAGACAGTATATATCATCTTAGATCTGTCAATCAAGATACTGCCAAAGCATTTCCCTATTAAGGCCTATGAAAGGACCAGGTATTTTTATAACTTCAAAATCATTGGATCCTGATCCATACGCATCCTAGTCATACTTATACTTCCCTTTCCAATGCGGGTTGCTAACTCAATGGTAGAGTACTCGGCTTTTAAGTGCGACTAAGGTATTTTGCACATTTGGATGAGACATAAAATCATCCGTATCATTGGCGAGGTTCGCGGAACTACGACTAATCCTTGCAAGGGGAAACTATAGCATGTCGTTCATATCCATTCGATTTGTCAGATTATTAGATCTGGTGGATTAATCACGAGATTTGTATGAGTGACAGGAACAGAATGGATTGAGGATAGTTAAATCTAAACGGAATCAGATTTTATACGCAAGATTCCTATCCTGAGTCCGAAGGGTTAATGGATAGGGCTGTATGGCCCGAATCATAGATGGAACTAGAAGAACGAGCTTCTGTTCATAGATCCGCTACTACGGACTCACCCCGGTGATTAGTGGTTAGAAGCTAATTGTAGCCAATCTGGGTAAGGTTTGTCCCTACCTCAGTATGGGACACTGTTATCTAAATTGAGTCCTAAATACTCGAAAAAAAGAATGTGTCAAATTGACTAGTGCGCTGATTCAGTGGAAATTTTGTTTCACGCGAGTCAGGAGAGCAATCAATACTTAGAAGATATTGATGGAATCTTCGGTTGATAATTACTTAGAGTAATTAACGTATGCAACTTATACGAATGTTTATCACCCTACACAAAATCCATCTCATCGATCTTCGAATAGATTGCACTATGTAATACCCCGAAATCTGACTAAGGAGGTTACTCTTACGAGAATCACGAATGAAATATCAGATGTGATTGGTGGGTTACGAGTAGGAAGAAGCAGTTTCTCACGGCAGAGATACTTTTCATATCCCCTCCTTTTCCACGATGATCCTCATGCATTTGCACGTAATCGTTCCTCCGACGAATCGAGTCCGAAATCAATGGACTATCGGAATAGATTCGGAGGATACAGTATATTAGCAGTGAAGCGATTGATTAGTAGGATGCGTCGACGAATCCTCCTCAGGCCAATTTTGCGAAACCACGATCTGGATCAGCCATATACGGATCGGTATCTTCACGAAGGTGTGGCAGTAGTATTGGAATTTACTCTCTCGAGTAACCCAAACCTCTCATCAAGAAGTCTGAGTGGATGGAACTGTATCCGAACCCTCCATTCGATTCCCCTCTTCATGGAGCATAGGTACCTAAATTCTAATCTTGTATTGGATTTGAGAATCCCCTATTTACTTCATACAGAGATTCTTATTCGACTTCTTCGTCGACGGATCAGGGATGTTCCTTTCCTGCATCTACTGGGAACAATCTCTCATAATCTTCAGGATCCCACTTTCCAAAATACTTCCTCACTCTCCCCTTGCGTAAAAAACAATAGATTGTTCCTTGTTCTATGGAACTACTATTCTTATGAGTTCGAAAATCTATTAGTTCTTATAGGGAAACGATTTTCTCAATTGCGATCGATTCCTTATATACCCTTGGTTGATCGAATCCATTATCATCGCAGGGTGAAACGTGTTATAAGATTATCCTGCTTACTACCATCAATCACTTTCCCGATCAGGAATCCATGCATCCATTTTGTTAGATATGGAAATAATTGCATTCTAGCATTTGAGGGAAGTAATTACTCTGCAAGGAAGTGGATACATTACCTTCTGAGATTCTGGCAATGTAATCACCATTCTTGGTTACGAACCCAAAGGATTCGTATCATAAAATCCTACATAAATTCAATTTTTTTCCTAGGTTATACTCTGGGTTCTCTATCTGAAATGGTTGGAATTAAAGCCAAAACGATGGATAATTTATCCACTACCCATATTACTTTCAGAGTATTATGCCCCAAAGTTCCAACTTCCCTTTCGATTCGATCCTTAGCAAGGGAAGGTTTTTGCAATGGTTTAGGATTTCCTATCAGCCGATCAGCATGGGCTACTTCAACGGATACTGATACTACAAATAGATTCAATCGTTTATGGAAAAATCTATTTATCTATTACAGCGGATCGTCGGGGTTAGGCGGTTTGTACAGAATAAGATACATACTTCGATTCTCTTGTGCTAAAACTCTGGCTTGCAAACATAAAAGTACAATACGTGCAGTTTGGAAGAGATTCGGTTCAAGGTTCAACCTGAGATACTCCTTAGTAAATCCTTATCCGACTCGTTCTGGAAATTATTTGCATAATAAGAGATTTTGGTGCTTGGATGTTAGTCAAAACAATCCTCTAATTCATTCAGTACGTGATAGTTATAAATAGTGAATAGATTGGTATGAAAATAATAAGTTTCCATTCGGGATATATACACAGGGAGAGCCGTGTGCTTCGAAAGTAGCAAGCACGGTTTGGGAAGGGATATTATTCCTAGTAGGATATACAAATATCCACTTCCATCCGACGAGTTCCGGGTTCGAGTCCCGGGCAACCCAAGGTAATTATTGAAACTTCCGATTATTTCTAAATATTACAAGAATCATTTTTCAATCAAAGTAGATTGAAGGATAGTTTATTCATAGGACTCGTATGAGTCAGGTCCTAAGAAACCTTATCCGGTGGATAATCATGTTTTTTAATAATTTTTTGCTGGTATTGGAACAAGATTTAGGTGATACCGGGTAATAGTATTGGATACCTGTCGAATCAAAATGATTTTAAATAGTAAGTTTTACTCAAAATAGGTTGACATGCATAGAGAGGTTGTGCTATACTCCAAAGTAACAGGCTTATCTGCTTGGGAAACCTCCAATTACTACAAAAACCAAGTGATATCATGACCGCAATTTTAGAGAGACGCGAAAGCGCAAGCTTATGGGGCCGCTTCTGCGACTGGATCACCAGCACCGAAAACCGTCTATACATTGGATGGTTCGGAGTTCTGATGATACCCACCCTTTTAACCGCAACCTCCGTATTCATCATTGCTTTCGTTGCAGCCCCCCCTGTAGATATTGATGGTATCCGTGAACCTGTTTCTGGTTCCCTACTCTACGGGAATAACATTATATCTGGTGCCATCATTCCTACTTCTGCAGCCATCGGTCTACACTTCTACCCCATCTGGGAAGCAGCTTCCGTAGATGAATGGTTATACAATGGTGGTCCTTACGAACTAATCGTTCTTCACTTCCTACTTGGTGTAGCTTGCTACATGGGTCGTGAGTGGGAACTTAGCTTCCGTTTGGGTATGCGACCCTGGATTGCTGTTGCATATTCCGCTCCCGTTGCAGCTGCTACAGCTGTTTTCTTAATCTATCCCATCGGTCAAGGAAGTTTCTCCGACGGTATGCCATTAGGAATCTCTGGGACTTTCAACTTCATGATTGTATTCCAGGCTGAACACAACATCCTTATGCATCCTTTCCACATGTTGGGTGTAGCGGGCGTATTCGGCGGCTCCCTATTTAGTGCTATGCATGGTTCCCTGGTTACTTCCAGTCTGATTCGTGAGACTACTGAGAATGAGTCTGCTAACGCGGGTTACAAGTTTGGTCAAGAGGAAGAGACCTACAATATCGTAGCCGCTCACGGTTACTTCGGCCGATTGATCTTTCAATACGCTAGCTTTAACAACTCTCGTTCTCTACACTTCTTCTTAGCTGCTTGGCCTGTAGTGGGTATCTGGTTCACTGCTTTGGGTATCAGCACCATGGCATTCAACTTAAATGGTTTCAATTTTAATCAATCTGTAGTTGATAGTCAGGGTCGTGTAATCAACACTTGGGCTGATATTATCAACCGTGCTAACCTGGGTATGGAAGTTATGCATGAACGTAACGCTCACAACTTTCCCTTAGACCTAGCTTCTGTTGAAGCTCCTTCTGTGAATGGATAATTAACCTACAGACCAATTGTGGAATTTCTCAAATACCAAAACTCTCTAAAGGGTTTGGTATTTGAGAACAAGAATTTATTACGAATCTTTATTATTTACTTCTTACAAATCTGCAGATAGTAATTATTAAGTTTATGCTGGGTAGTGAATTCGTGTACGTGTTCGTGCTTCCATACACAAGAGTTAATCGATGCAATTGTCTGAGTAGTTCTGACCTCCCACTGGATAAAGGACTCCCTTTATTCAATGTGTTTGGAACGGATTAAACAATGTTGGGGCGGACGTAGCCAAGTGGATCAAGGCAATGGATTGTGAATCCATGACGCGCGGGTTCAATCCCCGTCGTTCGCCCATCTCTGATTCATAAAAATTAATATAAATATCTAAAAAAAGAGATATCTATATATATATATATCTCTATTTTTTTTTTTTCCCCATACCCTCGGACCATAAACAAGGTTCTCTAGTTGTGAAATAATTTGCATTACTTAATGAGTGGTATTTTTTTAGTTGAGGAAAAGGCTATCCTTGGTCCAGACTCAACCCAACAAGAACTCTTATCTAAGCCACTCCCTTAAAAATAGGATTGCAATAATCTCCGTAACGAAGGCAATCGTCCAGTGGAGTTCCAAACGAGTGGTAAGTAACTGGGATAAGACCTTGTGATTCGGCATGTTTCACACAACTCTCATATACACACCTACTCGTTGCTTGTCACTTCGTGTGAATAATAGATGGAAAAAGGCTTTCAAAATGTTTAATTTAACTTGGTTGCCTTCGAATAAATCCAATCATAAATTCTTATGGTGATCAGTCGATTGTATCGACCGATCCAATGAAATACCGCGACAATTAAAGGACCTGATCGATGGATCCAGAGGCATTAAACTATAATAATATTTTATATCCCCAGGTAGAATTAAATCAGTGAAGTGCAAACCCTTGAAGGCTCAGGTATAACATAGAGATATTGCTGAAGTATTTCTTTAAGATTCTTGCAGAAGCTTGGTTAGTTTCGTTTTATTCTCCCCATCATTGTGTAGTTACCTTGCAAACCATCTAGCTCATTCTGAACATCCTGTATCAAGTCAAAGTATGAGTTTCCTTCATTGACTCAAAGATCCTTCTCATATCTATACCATACCTCTCTAGGCAATCTAAACATCCAAGTTTACCTAAGTTTTACAGAATGATTTCACATATGTTTATCTCCAGTGAGTTCTGATCCTCCTTGTTTCTTCCGCTTCGTACCCTCTCAAGATGGCAAATAATTGTAATATACTATTGTGTTCTGGGGGAGAGGGGGGGGTGGACAAAGGGAGGTAAAGAGCTTGAAGTCGCAGCATCTCCTCATTCAGTAGTTTATTACTAATTATTTGCTCGTACAGAATATTCCATCTCTTATCAAAAGTAATGGTAGCTTTGTGACGGATTATTCACCGGCAACAGGGAGCAAAAAAGATTCGCGATTGAGCCAAGGGTATCCATTTCATATTACTCATGAACACAGGTATTTTTACTCAGTAATTATAAGGAGGGCCTAGCTGTAAATAAAACCTCTTCATTCATTGGTATGTTCTTTAATACCTCATCCCTTAATATATGTACTCCCGGATAGGGTTCCCTGTACTACAATTAAATCTAGTTGTTGAGAATAAGCTAGAGCACTTATAAACTTTTCAGTGAATGAAGCATTATTTTGCTTCATGATCCCCAGTTCTAGGGGGGTGAAGACTCCGCATCAACTGCTACGGAATAAGCATATGATGGAATTTTCATAATTATCTGAGAGCATCTGCGTAAGAGACAATTTCTCTGGAAGGTCCGTTCCTTCTTTCCGATAGTAAAGTTTATACCCATATTCCAACAATTCCCCTGAGGTATCGGATGAAACAACATAGTTATCTGCAGTATCAGATTATTTGGTTGAATAATCATCTGTAGCATCAAGTTTATCTGCAACATCGGATAGACCAACTTGTTAAGTTCTTCGTATCTGCTTCTCCAGTTGCAAAATCATCTTCCGGAGTAGCATCGAGTTTGGAATCTCCACAAGATTATGTATCGTCCAAAATACCGAGTATATAGTTGTCTATAAGATATTCTCATGATACCATAGTAATATGTATTAAAGAATCCTCTATTAGTTAGGCATTTTTTTTTTCTGTTCCTCAACAACGGATAAATCAGAATAGACTGGGGAGATAAAGAGATGAAAGGGGAACCAGTACAAACAGCATCTTCCGTACTTCCCAAGGTAACGAATCCGAAAGGAGTAACTGACATTAAATACTATTTCAGATTCTGGACGAGCCTTAATGTCGAACTTTCAACCGAAATATTCTCGAATTGTGGGAATGTTTTAAAATTCTTTGGTTCTTCGGTTCTGGGTTCACCCATTCCGCGCGATCCAAGCAGTCCAAAGATCCAAAATAATAATCTCTTACTAAAATTTTTAATCTTCGCTACAATCCCCATCATTTCGTACCGTTTAAATACCAGAGCTTGGATTGAAGTGGAAAATAAGGATTTGACAAGATTGGTAAATAACTCTGCAGAAAGTAATTCTGTGGAACGCACAGAATCAGTAGAATCAAATATTGATTCATTTTATTCATCGAAGAGAACATTACCCTTATCCGATGCATTGGATTCTTCGGTCCCGGAGTGGTGGAAGGATTGGATAATAAGGGATATACTACCTAGTTGGAGAATCTCCGCAGTATCGATAGACAAGGCTACAACGTTATTGAAAACCAAGGATACGCAGAATCTCAAAAATTTTTTTGAATTCTATATATATGGTTTGCCCAATGGGGAATGGACTAATTGGAGATATGATTTTAATCTGTGTTTCATACGAGATGGGGAACAAAACTCGGATAGATCTCAAAGTTTGAAGCGACATAATAATCTCTTGAGTAATCATTTACTATCTTCCGCAATGATTGCCTTTTGCGAAAAGTTGTTGTTTGAAGTCGAGGATCCATCTGATAAGAAAAACTATGAATCGAGTATTTGTTTCAGTGGGGGATACCCTTCCCGATTCAGGATCCATCCCCAAAGAAACTACCGCACAGATCTGTCCCATCAATCTGTAATTGATTATGCAGAATATCTAACGGATTCTTGGGTGAAACGCAAGTATCGGGAAATCGGTGAGAAGTTTATTCAAGATTTTGTTGAATTTTACAGTTGGGTGTACCAGTTAAGAAACCACCAAATTTTTCTAGGCTACGAGGATGAATTCGATACCCTAAGATACATCGTGGGACAAAGATTCGTTGTGTCGGGCAGAGTCGCTAGTTCCAAAAATTTACTTATTGCACAAAGTCTCATCTCAGACACTTTCTACAATTCATCAATCTTTATCCTTTCGAGAATAGTAAAGTCCAAATCATCGGAAGTAATCTACACTGAGAGAATGGAGAGTACCGGTTGTGAAAGCTCTAGTGGTGGGGTCTATAGGGGAGATAAGGACTTTACTGCTACAGAAGGAGGTGAGAAGCTTTCTTCTCCAATAAATTACATTACGGGTGTTACGAAAGGTTCCGATCGGTCTTCCGATCGCTACAGGGAATCTGACCCCAAGGAATGGGATTGGATAAAGTTCATGATTCTGATTAGACTACCAGTCAGTATCAAATATCTCAATCCGGGATTGTTTATTTCCCCTGTCCCTTCGCTCGTTGCGGATGGGTCAAAATTTTTTGGTAAAGCAAATATTGCAGACTCTTTCGCAGGAACTGTATCTCCAACGGATAGGGATATATTAGATAATAATGGTTTGGAACTTCCTAAGATTCTGAAATACTCTAATTACACGGATTTTGCTAAGTTGCCAATGGATGAGCGATTCTTTTCTGGTAAACCGAAAAGCCAACCGTTTAACACACAACATTCAGTTTCCTCCGAATATTCAGAATCATCAGTAATTAAAAAAATAGTTGATTTGTGTAGAATAAAAAGTTTATCTTGCTCCTCTGAAAAGTGTGGCGAATTGGTAGGGTATCGTTCTTCATCAATAAAAAAATTTAGAGAGAATATTTTATTGCTGCATAAGCCTATTATTCCGTTCCCAAGCATTACCCACCCGTTAAGTCCCGTACCCGAAAGAACTGGTCGAGCATGTTCCTTACAAGCCTATCCCCAATTCGGGAAATTATTAACGGAAGTAACAAATCAGATAAGTTCATTCATTACTTTGCCCGATCCTACTTCTGGTACACGATTTTATCACTCCATTCATGAGACCGATCCATACATTTTCTTAGGATCTAATACAGTGATGCTCCACGATTTGGAAACTGAAAACCTTGAGTATTATAAAAGATCCATTTTTATGTATTTTGCGGAAATTTATTCACTAATTGATGCAGCAACGGTTCGGGATATTAGTAAAAAACTATTTTTACCTTCTAATTGGTATGATACTCTTAATTCCTGGAACGATTTTATAAGTGAGACTAAAATTTCATGGATATCCCGAACAATTGATGTTTGTAAACATAATCAAATGGTATCTACGTATTCAGCGCGTATTCGGGCTGCGTATAAGTATTTCCATCCCGATTCTTTCGAACGTATCACGGGACTGAAGGAGCAAATGGATACCTGGATCATTAATAGAAATTACTACGATTTATCAAAATGTGCACTTCGGCAGGATTTTTGTATTTGGCGGAGATGTCGGGTTGATAGGTTCGGTGAGTTCGCTGGACAGACCGCTCGATTCTACTCCGATCCGCATGGAATTCTAAATAAAATCCAATACTTAGAATTCTTTTCGAAGCCTCTTCCTCAACAGATGGGAGATGTAGAAAGAATCTGCGGTTTCGATGAAACGGTAACGGATAGACCACCGGGAAATAGAACATTAGGGAAACATGATTCTATCGGATATTTGGTTACTGGCAAAGCTCTTTATAAAATATTAAAAATGTTCGAGTCCTTTATTTCTGATCCAGTACGTCTGATAAATCGTTCCCTCAGTTCAAAAGAATTCTATTGTTCCAATAGGAAGTTACTGAAGTCTCTTAAATATCGATTGGACGAAGATTTAATAGTACCATTTGGTTACTGTACAATAGCCACCAATAGAATCACGTTACACTTCTTACACGAGGAGAATATCCCCCTCGAATCTTCTTATAATTCAATTTGTGTAAGAATGGTCGAGTGGACAGATCGTTCTAACCACTTTAACGTGCAAAACAATATTCCATGGAAGCATTATTTTAATGAAGCAAATACACTATCATTCTTAGACTTTTTTCACAATCCCCTAATTAATTATGATAACAAAATATTTTTATGTGGAAGAATTCCTATTAGAGGTTGTAACCGCATATATATGGATCTCCTTTCGACCGATGCATTCAAGGGAAGTAATAAATCCCTATTGTTTGCTCGAAAAGAACCCCTTTCCTTTGCAGAATCCAATCCTTCTCATACAGAATCACGATTGTATAGTAGGGAACAACTCAGATACAGGTATCTCGTTCCTCTTGAAAATAAAGATTTTTTGTATAGATTTCATTTCGCGAAAAGAGTTATGTCACTTATTTGGATGGAATCTCATCATCTTGAAAAACCGAGTATATTTCCCCTGCAAAAAATTTATCTGAATCGTTCTCCTATCAAAAAAAAACTCGTTAGTTTTGGAATGTATTATTTTAATAGACCTCTCGTAGAATTGAATCGCGGGGAATTTTTGACTATAACAAATGATTCCTCCAATAACAAGTTGTATCAAAAAGAACCAGTGGATGATACTTCTGATATCCAGCTCAATCGGAATGATTCAAATAATCCGCAACTATTAGGCTCGGATGGGTGTAGGAACTCCAATAAATATTTTTTTCATAATATCAAAAAAAATATATATAAGCGATCCCTTTCAATCGATTTTAACGAACCTCGGCTAAGAACTCATCTGCATACAAAGATCGGATCGGATGCTGGTTCCGAAGAGTGGATCCTAGTTGAAAAATACACCTTATGGTTCTTCACCCCCGAATGGTGGAAGTATGTTAACAATTACTTTTCGGAAACATTTCCAGAAACATTACTTAATTCGATTGACCAATTGGAATATAATATCTTCAATAGTTCCAGGAATTTAGAAAGTTCATTTATTATTCGATTGCTGAATTTGTGGGATAAATCCAAAATTTATACTTTTAATAGTCCAATTCTTGATTATGGTAATTCTTTCTATAGGGAGATCACCGATCAGGATAGATATTTATTACCAAGATGGCTATTAGTTGGGCCTGTTATTGGTCATAGTACCCCATACTTAATACTAACATTAATCCCTTTCATCTATGCTATTTCCCAACAATACTTAGCAACCTCGATGGGCTTCAACTCTATTTCTTTATGGAAACGCTCCGAGATCATAAAATACTTGAGAGATTACCCGTGGAAAATTGCCATGGAGAGATCCAAAAATTTGGACTCTTCGTTAAGACAAAATTCGGCGAGAATATCACTGATTAATCTTTCAAAAAGGTTTTTCAAAAAGCTCACTCGTTTAAGTTTCTATCATCCTTTTAGGAGAGAGATAAGTATCTGGTTATCCCGGAAGAAAAATGTTGATACTTCCCGGGAGGAAAAGAGCTTGGTGGTTCAGTATCTAGTAACGAATACGCCTCTCTCTCGTTACGGATTCCAGCTAAATCATGATTCTGCTCCGTTGCACCATAGTATTAATAGATTCATCGGGAAACAGGGATTTAGTTATTTCAAATTCTTAATTAGAGCTTGCCAAAGATACTGTTTCACTCACCAGAATTCTCAATTGGATTTACTCGAAAATACGATGTTGTCTGCTCTTCAACAGAATTTTAATTCTACCATAATTCTCGGACGATTTAATCTCTTGTTGAATACACCAATTTCGCTTCAATCAGGATCATTTCCGGGTAAGGGTATTCTACTCGTTGGTTCCACAGAAATGGGACGATCCTATTCAATAAAGAATCTAGCAGCAAATTATTGTTTTCCCTTGGTACGAATACCTATCAAAAGATTTTTATTCAACAAACCTGATTTTCGCAATACACCTGTGGTTCTTCTTTCGAAGAAATGTCTGTATCGATTGAATCTAACCTTTGAATTGGTGAAAAAAATGTCTCCTTGTATAGTATGGATCCAGGATATTCACGATTTGAATTTTGATTACACAATTAACGAATCAGGAGTTAATCCTCGATCCTTACTTCACTCACTCCTGAGACAATTAAGTAATAGGAACCCAAATAACTGTCTCGAAAACAACATAATTATTGCTCCAACTCACGTACCCGCACGAGTGGATCCAGCTTTTATATCCCCGGATAGATTGGATCAACCAATAAATATTCGAATGCTTGATACCCATAAGCGAGTAAAGGAATATATAGTTATTTTACATACCAGGGGTTTTCACTTAGAGATTGATCCCGCCCGTTACGAAGATTTCGGATCCCAGACTATGGGTTATAGTAAACGAGACTTAGCAATACTTGCTAATGAAACTTTATTAGTCGGTCTCACCCAAGAAGAACCATCTGTAGGAACCGATACGATACGATTGGCCTTCTATAGGCAAGGCTGGACCATCGATAACAGGTCGCAATCCGAGACGGTACACGAGATACTGCTCTACAGAATAGGAAGAACTATTATACGTAATATCTTCACGAAAAATCCCTGCATGGATTTTCCATTGGTCAATAATCATTTACTAAGGAAAAGGTTTTACTTTATTTCCGATTGGTATCTAGAACCGCCTATTGTTGAATCGACTGTGAAAGAATCTACGATACTTTCACACATTCTGGGATGCTTAGCCGGACTAGCAGCTAGAGATTCTTGGTTCGCATGGAGGAACGAGCAAGAAAATTCTGCTCCTCTCGCTAGGATTGCGGAAAATGATTTTCAATTAGCTTGTGGGATTCTGGAGAGTCTCCTAGAGGAATTTCCACGGTTGAATCTTTGTGAGAATGAACTGAATAGAAATGCTCTTACTTCATTTGGTACAAGAATCTTTTCCACCACAGTCAAAAGATTAATCTCCCAAAACTTTAGTGGTAACAGGGTAATTTCAAACGGATCGATTGAAGATAATGCATTTTCATTCGATGTCAATGGATTATTTTGTGGAGTACCCCACGATATATATCGGGCTCCGAGATTCTGGCGCATCAGTTTCTTACGTGGCAGCACCTACGAATCCGTCAGAGTACTATCCGAACCAGATCCTTCGTACAAATCCATTACTTCCCATCGAAATCGAGATCGTTTTACTCAGGGACTTTCTACAAACATCGAGTGTGATCGATATCAAGGATCTGGAAGAAGGGAAAGTTTCGTCGGTTACAGAAGGCTCTTGACGGATGTGAGAGACAAGCATATAAAAACTCCGGAAAATCGGTTGAGAAATAATATTCTGAATAGGGGTTTTGTTGAATCAGGAACTGATGAATCATATATACAGTACAAGATGCAGTATCATTTGTCCAACCAATCCAATATATTTCTCGGGGGTCGCTTCGTTTGGGATCCCACAAGTCCGTTACTACCTGAAACCAATTACCCCTCGTCGCGTGACGAGCTATTCTCGGGAGAACGAACAGTTAAAAGGCTCTATATTACTTACAGTACAAAGAGGGGGAGGCAGACGCATTCTCCGATCGATAAATATAAAAAGCATTTTCTTTTTCATGATTCTAATCGTGATTCCATGATCGAATCTTTCCCCGATCCTTGGAATGAATTCCCCCTCTTAGAGAAACGATATTTCGAGTATATAAAGATTAATCAGATGATTAAATCTCATTTATTGACCCCACAGTTATTTCCCATTGTTTATCCATATCAAGTTATGTTTTTTCAACAAACACAAAATATATATGATCATTCTGTTGTCTCTGATCAACGCCATAGATGGATCAAAGTAAATCGATCTCCAACCAGAGATTCCATTACTTACACCATGCTCTTCGAAAGTTACCAATATCTAGTTAAATTATTTTCATCTAATATAAAAGCTTTGGATAGAATAATAAGTACATTACCAATGAATGGATTTATTCCATCAAGTAAGATTGAAGATATCTTTTCCGGTTGAGTTTTAATATAATTAATCTTCCAGCTCCAGTACCAATGTTTCTATGAATCCATAACTCAAACATTGGTGGGGATTCACTGTATAGAATGGTTAACCCAAACTGTAAGTTGTGGATCCCCAAAATTGGAATTAACATAAATTTGATAATTTTTTTTTTTTTCGTAGAAGCTATTATTTGTTTTATGGGTATGACGTTGAATATACCATGAGACAAAAATAAAAATAAGGATCGGTATTTTTAGTCTCGATTGGTTCAGAAATCAATTGATTCGATATTGAGATTTAAAGTCTCTATCCAAGGAAGCAATAGAATGAATAAATAAAGATTTTAAAGTCTGGATTCTAAGAGTTAAATCATTGATTTAATAAATCGAGATTTAAAGTCTCGATTCTAAGAGTTAAATCAATGATTTAATGAATCAATATTCAAAATCTCGATTCTAAGAATTAAATCAATGGATATATCGAGATTTGAAGTCTCGATTCTGATTCTAAGAATCAAATCAATGAGATGAATCAAGATTTCAAGTCTCGATTCTAAGAATCAAATCAATGAGATGAATCAAGATTTCAAGTCTCGATTCTAAGAATCAAATCAATGAGATGAATCAAGATTTCAAGTCTCGATTCTAAGAATCGAATCAATGGGATGGATCGAGATTTCAAGTCTCGATTCTAAGAATCGAATCAATGGGATGGATCGAGATTTCAAGTCTCGATTTTAATAATCAAATCGATGGAATCAATCAAGATTTAGAGTCTGGATTCATTTAAAGTCTGGATTCTAAGAGTTAAATCATTGATTTAATGAATCGAGATTTCAAGTCTCGATTCTGAGAATCAAATCAATGAGATAGATCGCGATTTCAAGTCTCGACTCTAAGAGTTATTAAATCATTGATTTAATGAATCGAGATTTCAAGTCTCAATTCTAATAATTAAATCAATGAGATGAATCGAGATTTCAAGTCTCGACTCTAAGAGTTAAATCATTGATTTAATAAATCGAGATTTTAAGTCTCGATTCTGAGAATCAAATCAATGAGATAGATCGAGATTTCAAGTCTCGACTCTAAGAGTTAAATTATTGATTTAATAAATCGAGATTTTAAGTCTCGATTCTGAGAATCAAATCAATGAGATAGATCGAGATTTCAAGTCTCGATTCTGAGAATCAAATCAATGGGATGAATCAAGATTTCAAGTCTCGATTCTGAGAATCAAATCAATGGGATAGATCGAGATTTCAAGTCTCGATTCTAAGAATCAAATCAAGGGAATGAATCAAGATTTCAAGTCTCGATTCTGAGAATCAAATCAATGGGATAGATCGAGATTTCAAGTCTCGATTCTAAGAATCAAATCAAGGGAATGAATCAAGATTTCAAGTCTCGATTCTGAGAATCAAATCAATGAAATGAATCAAGATTTCAAGTCTCGATTCTAAGAATCAAATCAAGGGAATGAATCAAGATTTCAAGTCTCGATTCTGAGAATCAAATCAATGAGATGAATCAAGATTTCAAGTCTCGATTCTGAGAATCAAATCAAGGGAATGAATCAAGATTTCAAGTCTCGATTCTGAGAATCGATCAATTTGAGAATCAAGATTTGGAGTCTCGATTACAAAACCAATCAATTAGAAGACTCGGGATTTAAAGTCTCGAGTTGGGGGGGGATGAAAAAGGAGAAGAGGGGGGGAAAAATTTGGTACCTGAAGTCTCAATTCTCTCGATTCGGAGGGGGTTTAGGTTGGGGAAGGAGGTGAGAAGTCAATGTTTCGGTCAGGGGTAAAGACTTGGGTACCAATAGAGTCAGAACGAATCGGAATAGGAGGTAGACACCTCCTGCCCTGAAGAGGATTCGAACCTCCAAGCTGTGCAGCACAAGATTTTGAATCTCGCGTGTTTACCGTTCCACCATCAAGGCACTCAATTCCATTCCGAATCAACTTAAATTCCAGTATGAATCTTTTTTTTTTCAGTAACCATTTTAACTATACCATCATGTTGAAGACAAACATATAAATAATTCCATGTATTCAAACTAAGTATAGCGTGAAACTAAGAAAGATGCAACTTTTGATTCGTGTTCATCCTGAGTATAACCTATATATTGGTGATTTGCAACACCTGTTTCGCATTCATCAAGAGTTTGACGTATCAATTAGTGGCGAGCAATTATCCTCTTCTTGCGCTCATACTCGAGTATGACCCACACAGTGGCAGCTTATAACTTATTCCCCTATACCTATTTCGAGTATAACTACCAAACTAGTAATATTCAACTAATATTTTTTTGCTATACATACTGAGTATAACATAAAACTTGGTGATGCGCAAGTATTTTATTACAATTCTCAATTACAATTCTCATATTATTAATAAGTTTATAAATATCCTTCTAAGGAACCGAAGAATCAGTCTTGAGAGTGATTCGGATATTAAGCGGGAGCAAACCGAATAAAGGTAAGAATCTCTCTAAAGGTACAAATTTAGTCACAAATTTACGAAATGAATGATTTGCACATTTGGGCTAGAAAAAATAAATTGTTGAAGGATCGGCATCATCAACACCTATCCACCTCTTGGTAATCAGCCTATATCTCTCAGTCGTTAAGGTAACTAACTACTCTGAAGAACTCCTTCAAGGATTGGTCTATCCAAATATTGAATTGAATGATTATCGTATTGGAACAAAGACCCGTACCTTCGATTGGTGGAAGGTACGAGTCTTCGTAACAAAAACACGAGAATCCTTTTTTTTTTTACTCCCCCCTTTTTTTTCCTTCTCCCCCATCTATTTCACTGGAGAATACTGCATGGGGACAATTCTATGGAGAAGTAGAAACGAAGTGTACGAACAATGGTTGGACGAGCCAGATACATTTAGATAAAGGCATTCTCTGCGATTGAAGTAACGGAATTTAAAAATATTCCCAATGTCGTGGACGCTAGCGTACATAAAACCATTATAGTTTCAAGCGCGTTTTTTGGTGTCAGGGAATATGGATAGATCTTGTATGCTTCTGTATAAAAAGTTCGTTGTTCACCCTGCCCAGTAAAAAGTAACTGGATTATTCTCGAATAGTAGTAAGGAGAAATAACACTGGTAATAAGTGCTGTTGAGACTAAAAGGTACAAACCCGTTTTCCATCCGCACCAGAAGGGGTAGAGTTTACCATAAAAACCTGCTAATGGAGGAATTCCACCCAGAGATAGTAGGCACAAAGTAAAAGAAATAGCTAATATAGGATCTCTTCTATACAAGCCCGCATAATCCCGGATGTTATCAGTTCCTGTGCGTAATCCAAATAGAGTGATACAAGCAAAAGCCCCTAGATTCATAAGTATGTGAATTAGCATGTATGTTATCACGCTCATATAGCCACTCCTTGAATCTCCAGCGATTACCCCGATAAGAATGTATCCAATTTGGCTTATTGAGGAATATGCAAGCATGCGTTTCATACTTGTCTGGGTAGTAGCAATAAGATTCCCCAAGACCATGCTAAGAATGGCTAGTATTTCGAAAGGGAGTTGCCATTCGATTGATAGAGGTAAAAGAATGGTATGGAGTATTCGAGTAGCTAGAGCTAACGCAGCTACTTTTGGAACGACGGATGAGGAAGCAACGACTGGAGTGGGAGAGTCAGAGTCGGAGGGAGTATTACCCGCCCCCTCTCTTTCAGAACCGCGCGTGAAACTTTCGACTCACACGGCTCCTGGGTCAAGGAGTCCTTATAAATAATTTTCCTTTTACAACCCTCCTCGCGTGTGCGTGGGGATAGAGTAATAAAGAACTAAAAGTACTCAGAAGTATCACTATCTACTAGCTTTTCGAGGAATCCCTTGTCAATGGTTTATAAATATTGCCACTCACCACCGATCTCTCCCTGATGTTTTGCTTTGAGGAAAAAGAATAGGGTTAATATCGAGTGTATTAAGCATGAAAACCATTTGCATTTATTCGTTCCGATGATACACATATATATTTATCTTTCTCATTCTTCTTTTCTTTCTATTTTTATCCCAGGTTGATTTTATTACAGTCGGATGTTTCTCGGTTTCATCTAAGATCCCCGAAGGATTAGGATCGATTAGACAGCCTTCTATTAAATCCCTGCATGTCACCAATCACAAGCTTCGTAGTAACTATCCCTAATAAAACCTGAGATCTTTTTGTATTCAATCACAATTGAATCTTATTTTTCTTTCTCATAAACTCCGTTCTACCTGGTGAATTAGTATCTAAGGAGTAGGAGTTTTCTACGGTTTCGAGCGAGTGTAGGAGCATATCCTTAACCCCATGTACCTATGGAGCATCCCGAAAAGATGGGCTAAGTATCTGTAGTAGGATACATCTAACGAATCACACTCCTTCATATACATCGGGCGCCCATTGATGGAAGGGAACCAGAGAGAGTTTGAATCCGATTCCTACGATAATGAATATTGCTGAAGCAGCTACTCCTGTAGAATTAAACTTTTGCATATTCATAAGGCCACTTGCTACTTCTTGTAGGTGAGTCTCTCCGCCGGAGAGGCCATACAGTAAGGAAAAACCATAAATTAGAATGGAAGAACCCGCTCCACCCATGAGTGAATATTTCGTTGCAGCTTCAGTAGACCGTACATCTTTCTTCATGCAGCCAGACAATACATAGGAAGGTAGAGCCAAACATTCCAAAGCTACAAAAATACTTATCAAATCATTGGCAATACATAGAAACGCTCCTCCCAGCGTGGATGTCAGTATGAATGACAAGAATTCTGTTGTAACCATTCCTGTGCATCGGACATAATCCACAGATAGTGGAACACAAAGCAACGCACATATATAAATCAATGATCTGAATAGATTGTTTAAACTGTTTATTTGTAAAGCTCCATAGAAATCGAATACGGGTTTTTCATTCCATTGAAGGAACAGTACTACTATACTTGTTGCTAAAGCTGCCATTGGAACAGAATAGGACCAAAACCCATTTCTTGTGCCGGAAAGCAAATCTATTACCAGAATAGTGATGAGACCAAGAACCAAGATTGATTCCGGTAGTATGGGACTGCTCTGAATAAATAACAAGCCATAATCTTCCATAACAAAATTATGTATATATGTATACATATATATATATATATATTTATTTATCTCTCTATTTTTTTTTCTCTTTCTCCCCCTCTTCTCCCACTCCATCCCTGCCACTCAAAACTCCATAAATCTGTTTAATACAGTTGGTTTTATAGGGATATGAGTCGACTGAGTAGATCCCAAGGGGTATTTCTCAGTCGAATATTTCAACTAACGAAAATGCGAAAAAGCTCTGTTAGATTCGGCCATTTTATGGGTCTCTTCCCTCTTGCGTACGGCACTGCCACTATTTCTAGCAGCATCCATCAATTCAGAACCCAATTTCGAAGCCATACCCCGGCCAGAACGTTTCCGAGACGCTACCAAAATCCATCGAATAGCAAGTGCTTTTCCTTGTACGGGCTCTATCTCGACAGGAATCTGGTAAGTCGATCCACCAATACGTCTCGCTCCCACCACTACATTGGGAGCGACTGCGCGTACTGCTTGTCGTGAAATGGATAATGGATTTTTTCCCGTTGTTCGCTCGATCCGTTCCATGGCGCGGTAAAGAATTTCATAAGATATTGATTTTTTACCGTCACGTAGGATACGGTTAACCATCATGTTAACCAAACGATTACGATAAATTGGATCCGATTTTCGAGTATCTATTCCAGCATTGCTTCGACGTGACATTGATTTCTAAGGATCCCTCCTCCAAATAAGCTTTATATTCGATCATTTATTCTCCTATTTATAAGATCCAGCAAAAATTTATTTCGGCTTTTTCGCGCCATACTTAGAACGACCCTGCTTGCGGTCCCTCACTCCCGCAGCATCCAGGGTCCCCCTAACAATATGATACCTGACACCAGGTAAATCTTTGACTCTTCCGCCTCTTACTGAGACTACTGAATGTTCTTGCAAATCGTGGCCAATGCCTGGTACATATGCTGTGACTTCGAATCCGGAGGTTAATCGGACCCTAGCGACTTTGCGTAACGCGGAGTTGGGTTTCTTGGGTGTGGTGGTGGAGAAGTCGACGAATGGGTTAGTTACCCCATTGTCGCTCTACAGAACCGTAAATGGGACTTCCATTCCATACGGCTCCTCGTTTGGTTGCAGTAGCGGTATAAGAAGGGAGAGCGATAGGGATGGACGGGAAAGGGCGAGGGGTGTGGGGAGTAGAGTGAAGGGAGAGAGATATATGAGAGGGAGTATAAAAGAATCAGTGGGATATAGATATAATTTTTTATTCCTACTGGTACTTATCTAGGAAGGGAAAAAACGGAGCTGATATTTCAATTATTGACGGGTTGACGTAAGCTTATCCATGCGGTTATGCA